GCGCTTCAAGGCGATTGAAGAGAGGTTATTGGATAAAAGAAATATCTACTTTCATTAATGAAAGTAGATATTTCTTTTATCTTCTTTTTAAGTAAAAAATGAGTAAAGTAAATAAATTAATAAAAAGATTGATACATAGGAGAAATAGAAGAATAGATAAGAAGAGATTCTTCCCCCCCCTACATATTTTATAACTTCTCCTATAAAGAAGGTTGTGGTACCAATGCCATTCGTAATTCCACCAATTACTCGTCTATCAAAAAAATGAGTTAGTGCGGATAATCCTCTTATACCCCTACTTAGGGTTGTTGAATAAAAAAGATCTATGTAAGCACGATTCGATGACCAAGTATATATCACATTGATTATTTTGTCCCAAAGAAGTCTCTTAGGACTCATTTTCACAAATGAATTGATTAAGTCCAAATTCTGTAAAGATGAAGAAACAGGCCTATAAAAAAAGAATGCTACAAAGATTCCTACATAGGCTATACTGACTGAAAAAGTTGCATTTGTAAGAAAATCATACCAATCCGCAGAATTGTTAGAATTTTGATGTAAAAGATTGATAGACGGAGTTAACCATTTGGATAATATATTCCTATTGAAATCCATTCCTCCTTGATCGAAAGGAATTCCTATAGATCCAACACACAAAGTAAATAGAGCCAACCCAAGCAGCGGCAATAGCATAGTATTATGCGATTCATGAGGATATGGGGGAATTTCTTTATTGATATTGACAAAATGAGTCATTTTCATAAAGGATCGCCTCCTATTTTTGACATTCCCACCCATTGGACCCATTGGATCTCTTTTTTTCGAAAAAAAGGAAGCCCTCTCATTATTATTCATTGTGGATAAAAGAAGATCTTTGTTAATTCCTTTCCTTCCTTCTTTACCCCATATGGCTATTGAATAGAACGAGCTATTTTTTTTTCCACTGAAATTTTGAAAATAAACGTTTAAATGCCCTTCAAAGGTAAGTAAATAGATCCGAAACATATAAAATGCAGTTAATCCTGCTGTGGAACAAGCTATGATCGCGAAAATAGGTGAATACAACCAACTATCGTTAAGAATTTCGTCTTTTGACCAAAAACAAGCAAGAGGTGGAATGCCACAAAGAGAAAGTGTACCTAACAAAAAAGCAGTTTTTGTAATTGGCACATATTTTTGGAAACCCCCCATAAGAGCCATATTCTGACTTTTATCTGGAGAATATCCAATAATTCTTTCCATTGAATGAATAATGGATCCAGAGCCTAAAAATAATAATGCTTTCGAATAGGCATGAGTGATCAAATGAAATAAAGCAGCTTGATAAGACCCCATACCGAAAGCTAACATAATATAACCCAATTGCGACATTGTAGAATAAGCTAAACTTCTCTTAATGTCTATTTGAGCCAGAGCCAAAGTAGCTCCTAAGAGTACTGTTATTATACCTATCAAAGAAATTAGATTCATTACGTAAGGTATAACTGCGAAAAGAGGCAGAAGCCGGCCTACAAGAAAAATGCCCGCTGCTACCATAGTAGCAGCATGTATAAGAGCCGAAATCGGAGTGGGTCCCTCCATGGCATCAGGTAACCATACATGAAGGGGGAATTGTGCCGATTTCGCAATTGCACCGAGGAATAATAGGGCGGCACACAGAGTCAGAAATAAAGAATTTATCCCATGATTCTCAATCAAGTTATTGACTATTTTGAACAAATCTCGAAATTCGAAACTACCCGTTATCCAATAAAGACCTAAGGTTCCTAATAATAAACCAAAATCCCCCACACGATTAGTTACAAATGCTTTTTGACAAGCATTTGCCGCAATTGGTCGCGTGAACCAAAAACCTATTAATAGATAGGAACACATTCCAACTAATTCCCAAAAAATATAAATTTGTATCAAATTAGAACTCGTAACTAATCCCAACATGGAAGCATTGGAAAAACTCATAGAAGCAAAAAATCTCAAATATCCTTGATCATGAGACAGATAATTGTCACTATAAATAAGAACCATGATTCCAACAGTAGTAATTAATATTGACATAATAGAAGTCAGTGGATCGATCAAGTCTCCAAACTCTAAGGAAAAATCATGATGGATGGTCCAAGACCATACATATTGATAAATAGAACTCCCGTTTATTTGCTGAATAGCCAGGTCGGCCGAAAAAAGCATAACTATACTTAGTAATAAAACACTAGGAAAAGCCCACATGCGACGCAGATTTTTTGTTGTCGTTGGAACAAGAAGAAGTCCCACTCCTATTGCTATAGGAACCGGAAGCGGAACGAAAGGTATGATCCATGCATATTGATATGTATGTTCCATAAGAAAATCAAAGTTTTTTCTATTCTTAGTAATTGAATTGTTTCCGATTCACCAGCTCTTATCTCTTTCGGAAGGAACAATCAAATAAAAAAATCAAAATAGGAAAGAACTCAAATAGAATTTTCCATTTTCAATCATTCCATTAATTCTTACAAGAATTTCTATTCATAGAGCAAGTAAAAAGAATTCTCGTACTTTATTCTGATATGGGTCATAGGATCCATCAATAACTCGACCCAATCAAAAGAAGACCTTGGGTATTAGTTTATTCGGGATAATTCACTAATTCTGATTGAGTGGAGTAAGCTGCCTAGACTTCGAGGAAACTCTACGATACCTATCACTTCACTAACTGTCACTGCGCTTCGAATTGAAAGATGAGAATTTGGAGATAGTATGAAATCTATCTCGGGAATTGCCGATAAACGAATTAGCGAGTATATTTTGGATAGCGCCAGGATCTGATCCTTACCAAAATGATGCGGTAGCGCTGATGCTTTAGACAATAACGAGCACAAGTCCAAGGTTCGATTGAAATTCTATTTCATTTATATATCGCCATCTAGTGGGAATTCTAATTATCAGGACTGTCTTATTCTATATTCTATTCTATAGTCTATAGATTTCCATTGTAAAAATAAAAAAAATAAAAAGAGGTTACTTTCATCATGTTTAAATTGTTTCGTAGAGTCCGGGTATTCTTTATTTTCTGCGCGAGGCACTCGAATTTGAAAAACTGTTTGTATCCGTTTCTGATAGGATCCTTGCAAATTCTCTTTTGGGCTTCGTGGGTTAGTGTCTTGTTCTTGGGAGGTCGGTGTGTGCAAATTCCAAGGGATTCTTGGAATCCGCCGTATACTTATGAGGATCTTTGGGTTCAAAATTTTGATATTGCTGAAGAAATTCAGCGGATCGACTTTCAAATTCAAAGAAAAAGGTTCCAGTCAGCAAAACTATGGTTACTTTTAGCCGAGGCTCTTCGCCGGTTAAAATATGGCGGTGATCTGTTACGAGGACAACTTCGCGAGGAGGTCGGGGGGGAGGATTCAAGCGATCTAGAGCCCCTGAATTCATTCCTACGAATAGAAGAAGGTGTCGCAAGGAGATTATATGAATCTTGTTGCGTGTTAACGGCGGAACTTTCCTTTTTAGACGAAAGGAAGTCCCTTTTAGTAGAGGCCCAAAGCCCTATTCGAAGTGTATCCCTCCACAGGAGCAGTCAACTGCCGGTAGTTGACTTGAGTTCCATCAACCTGCGGCTCCACGAGGCCCGGATGGCCCCCCCTTCCGGTTCAGCCAATCGACTGATTGCGCCGGGCGAAGAACAATATTTAGGGCCCGCGTGGCAGGATCCACCGGGCATACTCTAATGAATTGAATTTCATAGATCGATGAAAGTAAGGAAAGGGAAAGCTGGGCTGTCTTATCTTCTGTGAGTATTATGGTTTGATTCTGTTTTGGCGGTTGGAATCAAAATTTTGACAATATTGACAATCAATGCATGTTGACAATATTATATTTTAATAATATAATGATATCATGAATCGACCTACATTTAGGTTGATTCACCCCCGGTTATAATTCAAATCCCTGAGGGTCGACTTAGGGATTGACCGGGAAATCTTCTACACGTCTTGGGAGGTACCCATGTGGAATAGTTGGGTCAAATGGTTCGCAGTGGCTTTAGGAGGGATAACAGGTCTCAATTTTGGTTGTAGTATGCTCTTTGTGTGGTTATTCGGTAACCCACAAACTCCTCCGCGCCCATCTACTCAAGTCCGCTTACAAAGAATTGATGAGGCTTTGGAGTTCAACAAAACTCTCTTGGCCGACAAAGAGCAGGCTTTTTTCACAAGAATTAATCGGATTGGCCTTTTGGGAAACTGCATTCCCCAAAATGGTCCACTCCAAAAAAGGATGCGTAGCATCTTGGAGGAAACCATAAAGACTCATCAGACTGGAATACAATCCAAAGAAATTCCCCGCTTGTACTTCAAGATTTCCCTTTTGGAAAGTGCAAAAGTGAAGCTCCAAGACGAAGATCAAAACTGATTTGATCCATGAAAGGGAGACCTGGGCTGTCTTATCTTCTGTGAGTATTATGGTTTGATTCTGTTTTGGTGGTTGGAATCAAAATTTTGACAATATTGACAATCAATGCACGTTGACAATATTATATTTTAATAATATAATGATATCATGAATCGACCTACATTTAGGTTGATTCACCCCCGGTTATAATTCAAATCCCTGAGGGTCGACTTAGGGATTGACCGGGAAATCTTCTACACGTCTTGGGAGGTACCCATGTGGAATAGTTGGGTCAAATGGTTCGCAGTGGCTTTAGGAGGGATAACAGGTCTCAATTTTGGTTGTAGTATGCTCTTTGTGTGGTTATTCGGTAACCCACAAACTCCGCGTCGGCCCCCCGAAGTTTCAACCGTACTGCACGAAAAGGATGAAATTGTAGCCGCAGCAAGTCAAGTCGACCATGGCGGGTCGAGTGGAACGGGCGAAACACCCGCCTCGGAGGCAAGTCTCGCAAGGGAACTTTCGACCGTACTGCACGAAAAGGATGAAACTGTAGCCGCAGAAAGGCAAGAAGACATCGAGCATGGGGGAGCGTCGACCATGCCGAGTCAAGTTCGTCTCTGACATTGCAGGAGGCGGCGTTGCGACAGTATTACGCGAAAGTGGAACAGTCGATACTTCTGCAAATCTGTGCCAAAAGTGACCTGATAATCGCAAACCAGAACCAGTGCATACAATTACAAAACAACTTCCTTGCCGGGCGTACCTGGCTAAACAACAAACTGTCCGCCTTAAATCCAGGGCAGGAATCCCCAGCTGCATTGACAAGCTATGGGGCGTATCTAGACAATCTACGTCTCCGAATAGAATTAAAAAGGGGGGAGATTTGCCGCTTAAACAAAGAAAAAGAGATCTTAGAAAAAGCGCTGGAGAAAAAGGAGTCCGATATGGCGGAGAGTACGTTGACTCGGAGGGCTCTCGCAATCCCCCGTCCCGGGGTTAGGTTGAGGGCAAGTTCGAGCACTCTGCGACTCTCCAAGGACAGGGGGCTTTCCGGTTTAGGAACTGGGCGCCTCATTGACAAAGGCGAATCCAGCGCTGCGGGGCAGCATAATATCCGCCCAGACTAAGACTAGTCTATTTCATAATTTGATAGATCTATCATAGATCTATGAAAGGGGGGCTCAACCCACAGGAATTGTTCATTCTATTTCAAAAAAGGGCTATGTAAGGAACTTCGGGTTAATTAAACGAACTAAAATAAAATGACTGAAAAAGTAAGGAAAGGGGGGCTGTCCTATCCTCTGTGAGTATGATTCCGTTTTGGTGGTTGCAACCTTCATGTTGACAATATTATATTTTAAGAATATGATTCTATCATGAATCGATCTAAAGAGATCTATTTAGGTATTCATGAAGCCTCGGTAAAATCCATAACAGTCGAATTATAGGATTCACCGGGCAATGGTCGGTTACACTGGTATAAAAAAACCACAGGGAGGTGACTTTGCTGTTTCAATTGTTTCGTAGAGTCCGGGTATTCTTTATTTTCTGCGCGAGGCACTCGAATTTGAAAAACTGGTTGTATCCGTTTCTGATAGGATCGGGGAAAATTATCTTTTTGGCTTCGTGGGGGACTTTCTTTTTATTGTGGTGTCGGTGTGTGCAAATCCCCCAGGCTTCTTGGAATTGGAATCCGCCGTATACTTATGCGGATCTTTGGGTTCAAAATTTTGATATTGCTGAAGAAATTCAGCGGCTCGACTTTCAAATTCAAAGAAAAAGGTTCCAGTCAGCAAAACTAGGGTTACTTTTAAGTGAAGCACTTCGCCGGTAAAAATCTGGCGGTGATCTCTTACGAGGACAACTTCGCGCGGAGGTCGGGGAGAAGGATTCGGGCGATCTAGAGCACCTGAATTCATTCCTACAACTAGAAGAGGGTGTCGCAAGGAGATTGTACGAATCTTGTTGCCTGTTAACGGCGGAACTTTCCTTTTTAGACGAAAGGAAGTCCCGATTAGTAGAGGCCCAAAACAACCGGCCTATTCGAAATGTGTCCCTCCACAGGAGCAGTCAACTGCCGATAGTTAACTTGAGACAAAGTTCGATCAACCTGGGGCTCCACGAGGACCGGACGGCCCCGCCTTCCGGTTCAGGCAATCGACTGATTGCGCCGGGCGAAGAACAAGATTTCTGGGCTGCGTGTCAGGATCCGCCCGGCATACTCTAATGAATTGAATTTCATAATTTTATAGATCTATGAAAGGGAGAGCTGGGCTATCTTCTCCTCTGTGAGTATTATGGGTTGATTCCGTTTTGGTGGTTTCAACCTTATATTTTTTTGGTTTCAACCCTACTCTTTTTATATTGACAATAGTATATTTGCGCGATATAACTATATCATGAATCAATATAAATAGATATGTTTAGGTATTCATGAGTACTGGGGAAAATCTATAACCGTCGAAATTATCGGATTCCCCTGGTAGAGGTAGTTCAATCGCGATTTCACCTTCAAACAAGTGAGGAATTCGACTTATGCAAACTCTCTATGAGTTATTTATCAAAGCAGCCGTCGCCTTTGGACTGGCGTTCGGCGGGATGACTGGTATCAATTTGGGGTTTTGGGGTTCTATGTGGTTGGTTATTCGGTAAACCAAAAGCTCCCTTAACTCCGCCGCGGCCCCCAGCCCAAGTGAGGGAACTTTCTGCCGTACTTCAAGAGCAGGATGAAACTATAGCCTCAGCAAATCAGGAGGACCCCGATTAAGGGAGCGTTGACCATGGCGGGTCGAGTGGGACGGTAGAAATCCACACCTCGGAGGCAAGTCTCGCAGTATAAGGTCTTGAAGAGATACTTCTTCAAATCAAGACCAAAAAAGACCTGTTAAGGGCAAACGAGGTAGAGTACGAAGAACTATCTTCCAAAGTAAGGAAGGGTCGTGCCTTGCTACTTTCCTCCTTACCGGTGGTGCGTGAGTCTGCTTGTGATGTATTTCTATTATTAAAGAGAATCGTGGACTCCTATATGTCAGAGGAGATCCACATGCTCAACTTAACAAAAGAAAAGATTCTTCGCTTAAAGGATAAAGGAAGATCTCAAGATCTTAGAAAAAGATCTTGAGTTCTTCATGCGGGAGAAAAATAGAGTAGAGATTGGGTTGAATCCGAGGGATATCTGTGCAACGCAAGATGAAGAAGCGAGATTTATACGTCTTAAAATAGCAGTCAAGACGCAGAAGTTACGGTGGAACAACATACGGTACCAAGAACTATCTTCCAAAGTAAAGTCAACAAGGCTTATGACGAACTACGTTTCGGACCGCGGCGGGAGGGGGCCCCACCTATTGAGGTAGTGGGAAGCTTATAGAAAACCCTTCTGTCAGATGATCAGACCATCCTAAGAGTACAAAGAAAATAAATTTGGCGCTTAAAGTTAAAGTAAAGGAAGAGCTTGAGATCTTAGAAAAAACGCGGGAGAAAAAGGAAAGGAGTCCGATATGGCGAAGAGTACGTTGACTCGGAGGGCTCTCGCTATCCCCCGTCCCGGGGTTAGGTTGAGGGCAAGTTCGTCAAGAGCCCCGAGTAATCCTGATATTAGTGCGACTCCTGCTCCCGGTCCTTCCGGTTCAGGAAATCGGCTGCCAGGCGCTCCGGGGCAGCACGATTCAAAAATCTAGGTAGATAAGGGGTAAAGATTTTTGGTTTTATTCGGTGGTTGCAACCTTCATATTGTCATCTTGACAAAAGTTTACAATAGTAGATTTATATTATTATTAATGGATGAGTGGATCTATTTATCCAGCAAAGTATCCATAAAATTCGCCATCGAATCTATTATGGGATTCACTGGTTAGGATCGATCTAACCCAATTTTTTTCAAAAATTCGAATAACCCTATATTCATACTATAACATATGAACAGTAAGAACTAGAATTCTTATCAATACTGGAACTCATAGGGAAGAAAGTGGATTTATGGATGGAATCAAATATCCAGTATTTACAGAAAAAAGTGTTCGTAGGGAAGAATCCATATATTATATTTCTAATGTCGAATCAGGATCAACTAGGACAGAAATAAAGCATTGGGTCGAACTCTTCGTTGGTGTTAAGGTAATACCTATGAAAGTCATCGGCTCCCGGGAAAGGGTCGAAGAATGGGACCTATTATGGGACATACAATGCATTACAGACGTATGATCAGCGTCAACCGAGTGAACTGTATTCCACCCCTTTTACATTGAATATGCAAAATATTTTGTATTTTGCAATTCTAAATAAAGGAGTCTCAAAATGACTAAGCTATTGGCTAATCTCTTTCAAGGTCTCGTAACCATGTTTGAGAGCATGGCGATATCTTGGACTTTGTTAAATGCTGTGACGTGGATGGTCGGGTGGTTGTTCTGCCCGACACCTAAAGCTTCTTCAAATCCGCCGCGTCCACCCGCGGAAGGGCGGGAGATTTCGAGTGTAATGGAAGATGCAAATACAGATGTAGCCGCAAGTCCACCGGACAGCGATTCGGGGGGCGTCGCCCAGATTCAGATTGGCGAGTCGAGTTCGCTTCCGGCAATGCCGGAGGGGGCGTTGCAACAGTATTACGCTAAGGTGCAACAGTATTACGCTGAGGTAGCGATACGTCGTCAAATCAGTGCCAAGAGTGACCTGGTAATCGCAAACCAGAACCAGTGCGTAAAATTACAAAACAAACTCATTTCCGGGCGTACCTGGATTGGATAAACAACGAACTTTCCTCCTTAAAGCCAGGGGAGCGACCAAGGGCTGCAGTGAGAAGTTTTGGTGCGTATCTAGACAATCTACCTCTCCAAATAAAATGAAAAAAGGAGGAGATTCGCCGCTTACGCGAAGATCTTGCGGTCTTAAAAAAATCGGGAGAAGTAGATTCTCTAGGTAAGGGACAAATCTTTTTGGTTTTATTCCATTTTGGTGGTTGCAACCTTCATATTGGCATGTTGACAATGTTGTATTGGCGAGGTATGATTTTCTCATGGAGAAATAGATCTGTTTATCCATGATCCAAAACGGAAAGAGGTCTATCTATTTCTATAAAATAGATAGATAATAACCACAAAAATCTCTTTTGATCTGAGACAGATCGAAAAGAGAAACAAACATTCAATCAATCACACACAGGATCCATAAAATTAGAAATTATGGAATTCACCGGGTTATGATATTTCAACCTTAATATCATTAACCATTTTCATTCTCTAGGGAGCTTCGGCTCAAGAGTGAAAAAAAATGACCATGTTGAAAACTCTGTTATCTCTCTTTCTTAGAGGGGCCCTCTTGTGTTGGGGGTTCTTTGGTAGTGTGAATTTCTTTTGGGGTTTTTTCTTCCCGAAAGATTCTTCGAATCCGCCGCGTCCTGCAGCGACTATTTGGGTTCGGGATCTTCCGACCGAAATGGAGGAGGGTGAGATGGAAGAGACTGAAATGAAGGAGGGTGAACTCGCGGAGACTGAACTCACGGCGACTCAACTCGAGGAGATAGATCTGGAAATCAAAACTAAGACTGACCAAGTGTCAGCAAACCAATTCGAATTCATAGAACTATCTACCAAACTACACAAAGGATATACCCTGCTAAACGCACGACTTTCCTCCTTAAAGCAGGTCGAGCGCCCGAGCGATTTAGTGAAAAGAAGGGATGACTATTTGACAAGCGAGCTCAACCGCCGAAAAAAATTGGAGGAATCGATTTCCGTCTTAGAAAAAGAGAAGGCCGAGTTACTAGAGAGGGCCCAGAAGGCTGCTGCTATTCCCTCCGCAGGAGCAGTCAAATTCCCGGGGTTAAGTTGAGCCAAAGGTCAATCACCCTGCGGCTCTACAAGGAAGCCCAAAAAGGCGCGCCTTCAGGTTCAAGAAACCGGCTCACTGCGCCAGGAGAAGGAGAATCCAGCGCTGCGGGGCAGGACGAGAGCTCCCCGGCGACCCCGCACGAGCTATAGTGGAACTAACTAAGTATTTAGGGGGAATTCGAAAACCTCTCTTACGATATAGATTCGAATGAGGGTTCGGATAGAAAGGTACCAATCAGTAGGAATTCTTCTTTCTTCGGATATTGTATGTTGTAAAAAAGGTTCCCCTAAAAAAGAACCTATCCCATTTTTTACCTAGGAATATTCTATGCGAGGCACACGTATCTCTATTGTATGTTATCAAGGAAGTATCATCTAGGGAATAAATAGAATAAAATAAAAAGAATAATCCGAACAATACATGTCTTTCACATCCAACTCTAAACAATGAGCAACCTCTTCATTTTTGAATGGCGGTTCCAAAGAAACGTACTTCTCTGTCAAAAAAGCGTATTCGTAAAAATATTTGGAAAAGAAAGGGGTATTGGGCAGCGAGAAAAGCATTTTCATTAGCGAAATCTCTTTCTACCGGGAATTCTAAAAGTTTTTTGTACGACAAAAAAAAGAACCAAGTCTTGGAAGAATCTGAATCAATATGACTCCCTTAATTGTCATTTCTAAAATGAAGGATTCCCATTAACTCATATTTTTCTTTTCAACGGATCAATACGAGACGGGACTGGTTATTGCGGTATGCAGAATAAGAAGTCCTCTGCTTACTGTATTCTCCATTTTTTGACGAAGTAGTGAAGGACAAGATACAAAGTTTTAGCTTTCTTTTTAGTAGGTTTTTATAATTTGTGAGATGGGGGTTGTCATTTTCCTCATCGATTCACTTTTCATAATACACTAACTAAAAGAAAAGTCTTCTTTTTCCTTTAGGAAGGATTTTTTTGGATTATGTATTCCTAATATGTAGTCCAAATAAGGGTCCTATATTTGGGCTGTGGAATCCATCAAGATCTATATCTATATATAGATCTTGAGAGCTTTCTTTTCTTTAGAAATATAGAATCTTTTTTTTTGAAGTACGCTAAAATTCCGAGAAAGATTGAAACCTTTTAGTTCTATGCCTGGATAGAGGACAGAACTATCTAGTTCCAACTGCTGCATTTCCATTCCAGGCGAAGTGAAACCAATGGAAAGCTCTTTGTGAAAGTGAAACCTAACACCCTACGATCCCACAATACTAATGATTGTTGAACGTTCAATTAGTAATTTAAACCAGTGTTTTTTCATTGATTTTCAGATTCCCTAAAAAAGATTTGATTGAATTGACTCCTTAGAATCTCGACGATTGAATATGGATGGGCTATTATGTTTTCGAGTAAGCCGCTATGGTGAAATCGGTAGACACGCTGCTCTTAGGAAGCAGTGCTAGAGCATCTCGGTTCGAGTCCGAGTGGCGGCATCTTCGAAAAGAGATACAATAAATCCTATAATGAATAGAATTCCTTATTTCCATTCCAGTCTTGAAGGATCCCCCTTTTCTTTTTTATTTTAGGATTTTTTTATGATATTCTCGACTTTACAACATATATTCACTCACATTTCTTTTTCGATCGTTTCAATTGTAATTACTATTTATTTACTAACCTTATTATTAGTCTACGAAACGCTAGGACTCTATAATTCGTCAGAAAAAGGCATGATAGCTACCTTTTTCTGTATAACAGGATTGTTAGTTACTCGTTGGATTTCTTCGGGGCATTTCCCCTTAAGTGATTTATATGAATCAGTAATGTTTCTTTCGTGGGGTTTTTCCATTATTCATATGGTTCCACATTTTAGGAACCAAAAAACCCATTTAAGCGCAATAACCGCGCCAAGTACTATTTTGACTCAAGGCTTTGTTACTTCAGGTCTTTTAGCAGAAATGCATCAATCCACAATATTAGTACCTGCTCTCCAATCTCAGTGGTTAATGATGCACGTAAGTATGATGGTATTGAGCTATGCAGCTCTTTTATGCGGCTCGTTATTCTCAGTAGCGCTTCTAGTCATTACATTTCGAACACGCATAGATATTTTTGGCAAAAGAAATCATTTATTAACAGGGTCATTTGTTTTTGATGAGATCCAATACGCAAATGAAAGAGGCAGTGTTTTACGAAACACTTTTTTTCTTTCATTTAGAAATTATCACATGTATCAGTTGATTCAGCAATTGGATCGTTGGAGTTATCGTGTCATTAGTCTAGGGTTTCTCTTTTTAACCATAGGTATTCTTTCGGGCGCGGTATGGGCTAATGAGGCATGGGGGTCATATTGGAATTGGGATCCCAAGGAAACTTGGGCATTTATTACTTGGACCCTATTTGCAATTTATTTACATATGAGAACAAATCAAAATGTTCAAGGCACGAATTCCGCAATTGTGGCTTCTCTTGGATTTCTTATAATTTGGATATGTTATTTTGGGGTCAATCTATTAGGAATAGGATTACATAGTTATGGCTCATTCACATTAACATCGAATTGAAGAAGCGACCCAATCTACAGGAACATAGTCTGAAGTTTGTGTGAGTTTTTGAGAACCATTTGAATCACTACTGGATTCAAATGGTTCTCAAAAACTCCAAACGTATCTGATTCGAATGGACTTCATTTTCTTTTTCCTTAAGATAAGGAAAAAGAAGACTTATTTTTTTTTCATTGTCCAGCGAATGGTTTTTGAAATCATAGCATTATTTTCTATCTTATTCATGAAAACTATCTTATCTATAAAAGTAATTAGATAGGATAGCTTCTACCTTGTCAACGGATAGTGAGAGAAGGAAATCCGGATAAATACCAATCCCTATTACGGGTAGAAAGATACAGATCGAAACAAAAAGTTCTCGTGGTCCAGAATCCAAAAAAGAAGAGTTTGGGGCGGGAAATTGCTTGTATCCATAGAACATCTGGCGTGACATAGATAATGAATAAATAGGAGTTACTATCATTCCAATTGCCATTACAAAAGTAATGAGTATTTTTGGCATTAAAAGAGATTTTGGACTGGTAATTATTCCAAAAAAGACTACCAATTCGGCAACAAAACCACTCATTCCCGGCAATGCAAGAGAAGCCATCGAGAAGCTACTGAACATTGTAAATATTTTAGGCATTGGGATAGCTATTCCGCCCATTTCGTCGAGATAAACAAGACGTATTCTATCGTAACTCGTTCCTGCCAAGAAAAAAAGCGCACCACCAATAAATCCGTGAGAAATGATTTGTAAAATGGCTCCATTTAGTCCTGTATCGGTTATAGAACCAATTCCTATAATTGTAAAACCCATATGAGATACAGAAGAATAGGCTATTCTCTTTTTTAAATTGCGTTGGCCAGGAGATGTTGAAGCTGCATAGATTATTTGAACTGTACCTAGTATCATCAACCAGGGAGAAAATATAGAATGAGCGTGGGGTAAGAATTCCATATTGATCCGAACCAATCCATACGCTCCCATTTTTAATAAGATTCCGGCTAGAAGCATACACGTACTGTAATGTGCCTCCCCATGGGTATCTGGTAACCATGTATGTAAGGGTATAATCGGTGATTTGACAGCATAAGTAATAAGAAATCCAAAATAGAATAGTATTTCCAATGCCACCGGATACGATTGATTCGCTGAGGTTTCAAAATGTAAGGTTGCTTCGTTGGAACCATAGAAACCCATGCCCAGAACTCCCATTAATAGAAAAACAGAACCCCCCGCAGTGTACAAAAGAAACTTTGTAGCTGAGTACAAACGTTTCTTTCCTCCCCACATGGATAGAAGTAGGTAAACAGGAATTAATTCGAACTCCCACATGATAAAAAAAAGTAAAAGATCTCGAGAAGAAAATGATCCTATTTGGCCGCTGTACATTGCTAACATCAGGAAATGGAACAATCGTGAATCCCGAGTCACTGGCCGAGCCGCTAAAGTCGCTAAAGTAGTGATGAATCCCGTCAGTAAAACGGGTCCTATGGAAATTCCATCGATTCCGAGTCTCCAGTGAAAATCAAAAAAATGGATCCATCTAAAATCCTGTTCTAATTGGATTAAGGGATCGTCAAATTGGAAATGATAACAGAATGCATAGGTCGTTAGAAGTAGGTCTATTGTGCATATAGAGAGAGTATACCACCGAATCATCTTATTTCCCCTATGAGGAAAAAATAAAATGGAAGAACCCGCGGATATCGGAAAAATCACAATTATTGTTAACCAAGGAAAAGAATTCGTGGTAAAGACAAGATACACTTTGACCAAAAAACCCGTGCTCGAAATAATCTTTTTGATCGAGTACGGGTTTTTGTCGGTAAGGAGAAAAAAATGGGTTCAAGTAGAGTTTTCTAGAACGTATCAATAAGCTAGCCCCATGCTTCGCGTTGTCTCATGCCATAAATAAACCCGGACACTCAAGAAATCTGTTGGACAAGCGGATTCACACCTCTTACAACCTACACAGTCTTCTGTTCTTGGGGCAGAAGCAATTTGCTTAGCTTTACATCCGTCCCAAGGTATCATTTCTAATACATCTGTGGGGCAGGCTCGCACACATTGAGTACACCCTATACATGTATCATAAATCTTTACTGAATGTGACATGGTATCTATCCACTTTTTGAACGTCATAAATTTTCGATCTAGTAAAATCATAAAGGAATCATATATGGTAGATACCAGACGAATCGAGGGTTTACCAGAATCGATTTCGAATCAATCTACTTCTGGATCTGCTCATGATAGCGGTCCAAGATACTTTGATTTATTACGTTTTAGCAAACATGGGCCTATGTTTGTTTCTATCGTACATACCAATTTGAATTGGTGAATATTCTATTCAGTATTTATATGATTACCGCTATTTATTCAGCAAGTTCGATTGATTGATACGAGTGGATTTTCTGTTACGATGAATTGACGAAACAATAGCAGGTCCAATAGCGGCTTCAGCGCCTGCAATAGCTATCACAAAAATCGCGAAAATGTCTCCTTTTAATTGGCGACTATCAAAGAAATCAGAAAATGTTACGAAATTTAAATTAACCGCATTCAGTATAAGCTCAAGACACATAAGTGCTCTAACCATATTTCGACTTGTGATCAATCCATAAATACCGATAGAAAATAAATAGGCACTAAAAAAAAGTGCATGTTCAAGCATCATTGACCAACCCCTCATCAATCTGGATTTATTTGCTTTCAATAGGAACAAAAACTCCACCTTAATCCATTTTATTGACTAGAATCTCACAAGTGCAGAACAAAGGAAGGTATTGGTACTAGAATAGATTGAACTAAAACCATTTCCATTTTATACATGAAAAATAGAAAAATGGAATTGAAGTGAAGGAAAATGGGTGTGATAAGAAGGAAGTCTTTTGAGAGGACAGAACTCTTTCATTCGAAGTCGTTCTTTTTATTACTGACGGGCCATAACAATTGCACCTATTAAGGCAACTAAAAGAATTATAGAAATGAGTTCAAAGGGAAGAAAAAAATCTGTTGATAAATGAGTCCCAATTTGTTGACCATTATTTAAAAAATCCTGCTCTAAAATCTGGTTTGATCTTGTAGTCCAAATAATACCGTACCATGAAGTATCTGGGACAGTAGTAATTAGTGAAACAAAAAGACTTGTACAAACCAGGGAAGTTACTCCTTCTCCAACGGTCCAAAGACCGAAATCCTTGTAATATTCTGAGTCATTCATGAACATCACAGCGAATACGATTAACACATTTATGGCCCCCACGTAAATAAGGAGCTGTGCAGCAGCTACAAAATGGGAATTCGATGGAATATGGAATAGGGATATACAAACCAGAACCAACCCCAAGGAAAAGGCAGAAAAAATTGGATTGGTAAGTAATGCCACTCCCAGACCTCCTAATAGAAGAACCGATCCCAAAAATACTAAAAGAAAATCATGTATTGGTCCAGTGAAATCCATTATATGTCAAATAATAGAGAAATAAGCTTAAATGGTTCATGATCTTTTTGACCAGACCGGGAAAAAATAGGTTACCCGACTCTTTTTAGGATATGCTCTGAATGGAATCCAATCCTAGATTGGGGGTTGATATATAAATTATATAGATATATAATAAATATTATTAATTTATAGAGATGTAGATTTCGAAAAAATCACGGATAATGTATTTTTGCAAGACATGATTCTGAGCAATGAATCTGAAATCAATAGCTAGGACTTTTACTTATTCGCCGAGCAAAATGGAAGATTTGCTCTAGTAATAGTAATCGGAAATTGGAGTAATTGGTAATCGAATCAAGCGGTTTACCCATTTTTTATTTGATTTGAGTCGAAGTCATAATGGTTCGAATTAAGGAATCTCCAATTACTGATATTGGTAACCGACCCAAGGCAATTTGATTATAATTCAATTCGTGACGATTATAAGTAGAAAGTTCATATTCCTCAGTCATTGATAAACAATTTGTTGGACAATACTCGACACAATTACCACAAAATATACATATTCCGAAATCAATACTATAATTAAGTAATTGTTTCTTTCGAATTTCGGGTTCCAATCTCCAATCAACAGTGGGTAGATCTATAGGACATACACGAACACATACTTCACAAGCAATGCATTTATCAAATTCAAAGTGGATTCGACCGCGGAAACGCTCTGATGGAATCCATTTTTGATAGGGATATTGAATAGTTACAGGTAAACGACTCGTATGAGATAGGGTAATTATGAAACTTTGGCCGATATACCTTGCAGCTCTTACGGCTTGGTGACCATAATTCATGAACCCAGTTATCATAGGAAGCATATCGTAAATCTCTATGAATAATTGAAATTTTCTTTCTCTTGTTTAAGAAAACTTATGAATCGAAAATACAATGAATGTCTTATGTCTTTACAGCGAAAGGAGTTGGGAAGAAGTTGTCAATAATAGATTCCCGAGAGAAATAGGTAAAAGAAATTTCCACCCAAGATTTAATAGTTGGTCCATTCTCATCCTAGGCAAAGTCCATCTTGTTGTGATAGAAATGAACAGGAACAAATAAGCTTTTGCTAATGTAATCAAAATACCAATTGTTGTTCCAAAGACTCCACTCAGTTCATTTATTCCGAAAAAATTAGGAATGAATATGAACGGAATAGAGAGATTCCAACCGCCCAAGTAAAGAACTGTTACAAATAATGAAGAGACTAGTAGATTTAGATAGGAAGCAACGTAAAATAAACCAAATTTGATACCCGAATATTCGGTTTGATAACCTGCTACTAATTCTTCCTCCGCTTCTGGTAAATCAAAGGGTAATCTTTCACATTCGGCTAGGGAAGAAATTATAAAAACCGTAAATCCTATAGGTTGACGCCACAGATTCCAACCCAAAAAACCATATTTGGACTGTGCCTCAACTATTTCAACTGTATTTGAACTGTTAGATAATCATAGTCGGTGATAACATCACTGCTGCCATCGCTATTGCAGAACCGTACATGAGACTTTCACCTCATACGGCTCCTCGGTGGTCGTCATAAATAAATCTAAGGACGGGCTCGTTATTATCTCGATATATTAGTTGAGTAGATAGAGTAAAGATGGATCGAAGAGTCCCACATTATACCAATCCAATTCTGTCTGCTATAATAACAAAAAGGTGCTTCTGAATTGATCTCACCCTTTCTATTTCTAATGTATATTTATAATTTCAAAAAATGTAATTTCGCTTCGTTCAGTAATAACTTAATCCTTCAATAAAAATGAAATACTCATTGTATCAATTTCGACCCTTTTTCGATTACGAAAAAAGATTAGGCATTACATTAGTTCATGAATCAGGATAATAATTCTCTCTGTATGAATATAGATAAAATATTTCGTATTTGTCTTTTCTATTATATATTTATTTCTTTCCGGTTCTTCTTTCACATTTCATAGAAAAAGACAAGGAAGCTCTAAAAAAAGGTTACTTCGTTTCTGATAGCCATTTCTTTAACCAATGGGTAGGAGCATACTCAGGATCGGGATCCTGGGGAAGTACTGCTTGATCGTTTCTACTAACTTAAAGCCCCCACCCCAATTCCTTTTATGCGGAGAGACCTATTTAGGTAACTTAGATTATCTCCATTACGAATCCATTATGTACCTTTGTATTCCTAACCGCCCACTCATTTTTGCCCAACCCCCGTTATGACAGACAATAGTGAAAACTCCATATAGTTGCTCTTTTCTAACCGCGTCAAACCATGATTGCTAATCAACTAATCTTGGGGTAATTTATTCTGCTTATGGATGCTTAACTCTCGCACATAGGGAATGAGACTCAATCTTTTTACTGCAAATTTATAAGCTGTTTTGTTTCACTCATAGAACTTATCTGATTGAGTTCATTAACCGGAATGATGAATCAAAAAATGAAGATATCTACTCAATACATTTCACTCCTTTCTTTCCTAGAAAAAAAATAGGTAACAGCTCATGTCCAAACGAATCGCACGTAGAGATATGGATAAAACACATGGAGTTAATGGTATTTCATAACTAATCGATTGAGCAGCAGCTCGTAGACCACCTAAAAAGGAATATTTATTATTCGAACCATATCCTGACATAAGAAGTCCAAAAGGAGCAATACTTGAAATAGCAATCCATAAAAAAACACCTATACTGAGATCCGCTAGAACAAGCCGGTAGCTAAAAGGAATTACTGAATAACTTAGTAAAATGGATATAACTGCTATGGACGGTCCGAGACTAAATAAACGAATATCTCCTCTAGATGGGAGAAGATCCTCTTTAAAAAGTAGTTTTGTCCCATCGGCTAGAGCTTGAAGAATTCCAAAAGGACCTGCGTATTCAGGTCCCATACGTTGTTGTACTCCTGCAGATATTTTTCTTTCTAACCACACAATTATGAATATCCCTATTGTGATTCCAAATAGAGGAATAAAAATAGGTACAAGCAAGCGTGTGAGCCCATACACCTCTTTTAAGGATTCCAATCTAGAAAAAGAATTAATAGCCCGTAATTCCGTTGTATCAATTAGCATTTCAACGATCAACTTCTCCCATAATGATATCTATACTCCCTAGTATCGTCATAATATCCGCCAATTTCATTCTTTTAACTAGCTGAGGAAGAATTTGCAAATTTATAAAACCCGGTGGACGAATTTTCCATCTCCAGGGAAAAAGACTCTGATCCCCTATCAGAAAAATTCCTAATTCTCCCTTTGGAGCCTCCACTCTCATATAAAGCTCTTGTTTCAACAATTCAAAAGCCGGAGATGGTTTTTTACTAATGAATCGATATTCAAAATCATTCCACTCTGAATCTCTTTCTCTGCCAAAGCGCCGGACTTCTAAATTCTCATAGGGCCCCCCAGGAAGTCCTTCTAGAGCTTGTTGAATCATTTTTATGGATTCCATCATTTCACTGATTCGGACGAAATAACGGGCTAATGAATCCCCCTCTTTTTGCCATTGTACTTCCCAATCAAATTCGTCGTAACACTCATAATGATCAATTTTACGAAGATCCCATTGGACTCCGGAAGCCCGTAGCATTGGCCCAGATAAACCCCAATTTATGGCTTCCTCCCCACTAACAATGCCCACTCCTTCAACTCGGCCCAAAAAAATAGGATTCCGCGTAATAAGCTTTTGATATTCAGCAATTCCTGTTAAAAAATACTCACAGAAATCCAAACATTTATCTACCCAACCATGAGGTAAATCAGCAGCGATTCCTCCGATACGAAAAAAATTATGCATCAGTCGCATACCTGTGGCAGCTTCGAATAGATCATATATCAATTCTCTCTCTCTGAAAATATAGAAGAAAGGCGTCTGCCCACCAATATCTGCCATAAAAGGGCCGAGCCATAACAGATGAGAAGCTATGCGACTCAATTCCAACATAATGACTCTGATATAGCTAGCTCTTTTAGGTACTTGAATATTTCCCAAACGTTCTGGGGCGTTTACTGTTATTGCCTCTGTAAACATAGTAGCTAAATAATCCCAACGTGTTACATAAGGTAGATATTGTATAATTGTTCGGTTTTCCGCAATTTTTTCCATCCCTCTGTGTAAATAACCCAATATAGGTTCACAGTAAATAACATTTTCACCGTCGAGAGTAATGATGAGGCGAAGAACGCCATGCATTGATGGGTGGTGAGGACCCATATTGACTATCATGAGGTCTTTTTTTGTAGTCGGTACATTCATATGCTTTTTCCCCGATTCAGGATCAGTATTATATGAATTGCTGAAAACGAAATAAAGTTCATCCAAATTCAAGCTCTGAAAAATCAAATAATGCTACAAGGGCTCTTCCAATTAACTTATCACTTAACTTAACGAGTTTTTAACTCCCGAATATCCAACTGATCTATTAATTCTTTATAACGTACTCTATTTTTATTTGACAAATACGTCAGCAACCGTTGACGTTTTCCCAGAGTTTTCTGTAGACCTCTCTGAGATAAATAATCTTTTTTGTGTAATTTCAAATGTGAAGTTACTTTCTTTAGTTTATTGGTGAAACTGAATACTTGAAATTCAACAGACCCCTTGCTTTCTTCTTGCGAAATAACTGAAATGAATGTACTTTTTACCATAAAAAGAGTCCTTCTCCCTCCCCCCCCCTTATTTTATTTTTAGTTTCTACAGATTACAGATATGGATTTGACCAATCAATAAAAATAATGACATTCATTTTCATTTGGGATACAATACACACTAATGTTGATTGAATTAATAATCAATCCAATTTCAAATTGGATTCGTCTATGCATAGTAACGTATAGTTCTCCACCCACAAAACCGCAAAACCCATATCCCTTATGGTTCCACATACATAAGAAAGAAAGAGAAGAGCTCTTATGTATGTGTTCGGAGGAAACCGTATCTTGTACCATATTACACAAATATATGTGTGGGTCTTGAAAAAACCCGATGGGATTTGCTTCCATCGGATCTAGAGAATCTTGTTCTTTTGAAGATGAAGAGATAAAGAAGCCATTGCAATTGCCGGAACTACTAGGCCCACTAAAGGCACAAAAAGAGAGGGGAACCAGTCAGGTGTACCGCTTTAGCCCGTCCATAAAGACTTACTAGTGGCCCGCATTTCGGGATGATTCTTCTCCCGACGAAATCCTAAAATTTCCTGAATCAGAAGGACCAGGAGGCGGATTCCTACTGATAGGAGTATTTTGTGAGGAACTGGCCCTAAGCTGTCGCCTTGCGCGCCTTGCAAGCCTTGCTGCGGCGGCTTCCTCTTTCTCTTTTTCCATTGCCCTTTCTTTCACTGATGGATTCTCCTCTAACTTTGCAATTTCTTGCAATAAGAGTTTCATCTTAAAAAGTTGGATTTCTCGGAAAGAATGTTCCTTCCGTAAGTTTAAGTTGGTTGGGGCAATTTGCGCTTCGCTTGCCCCTGCGTTGTTCAGTGCCTCGAATAGTACCTCGAGGTTCGTGCTTTGATCAAGGCTCATAAGCACGCTATCTTCGATTTCTTTCACAAGGGCTCTCAGGTATTCCCAGTCCATCACTTCGATGGGAATGGGCCCCGGAGCTTCGAGTCTTGTCTCGCCAGTAGGTTCGACAGATCCCGCTCGCAATGAAGCCGAGTCGCCTTCGGTTGGATCATCTGCCGTGTTTTCTTCTTCTAATGTAAATGTACTCGAAGAAGAGGGAGAGCTTGGAGGATCTGAAGGGGGGTTGGGGGAGAAGAACGATACAATCGTTAATCCCACCCAGACTAAACCGGAAATACCAACGGTGGCAATGGCGGAAAAAAATAGCCATTTGAGCAGACTAAAGACGAACTTGTCGAATTGCGATTGTTTTCTGTTCATAAATTTAAGGGAAGCTAAAAAGCTTCGAATCTAAGATAAGGCTATTCCTATAGGTTATAGTTTGACTAATCAATAAAAATAATGACATTCATTTTTGGGATCCAATACATACAGAGTCGGTTAATTCAAAATCAATTTCAAATTGGATTCGTCTATGCATAGTAACGTACAGTTTTCCATGCATAAAACAAAAAAAACCCATATCCATTGTATGGGTTCATAGTAGAGATCGTATTTTTCCGGAGTAGAGATCGTAGTTGTTCGGAGGAGAGGACGTATCTTGTACCATATTCCACAAATCTATCTAAAGGAACTCTCATCAACTAGCACGATTATTATGTGAACCCTTAGGAGTCATTCATCCAATTGATTAGATAAGATCTAAAAAAAGTATCTGCTTCATCAGATCTCGTATATCTACATACATATAGATACCTTGCGTTTCGGTTTCAGACATCTGCGGATCGATTTGAAATTGAAACTAGCTCTACTGAAAATGAAATGAATGCATTTATCCACAGATCACGGTTCCACATACATAAGAAAGAAAGAGAAGAGCTCTTATGTATGTGTTCGGAGGAATCCGTATCTTGTACCATATTACACAAATCTATGTGCCGGTCTTGAACGAAATCGATGGAATTTGCTTCCATCGGATCTAGAGAATCTTGTTTTTTTGAAGATGAAGAGATAAAGAAGCCATTGCAATTGCCGGAACTACTAGGCCCACTAAAGGCACAAAAAGAGAGGGTAGAAAGTTGTCATAGAAGGAATCGAGTTCAAATTTTTACCTGTTAGAAAGATATCTTATGATAAGTATATCATCAACGAATTCTCAAGCGTGGATACATCTGTATCCTTAACATACTGAAACGGCTACCATTACTAGTATCAAACCAATAGCGATTCATACAAGCTAAATCTTCTAATCGGTAATTTGGCCAAAGAAAAAATTTCAATTTAATGAATTGAGTTGTCTCTATATCAAGATGCTTGCTATTAGTTAAAAATGGACTACAGTTCCTTACGTTGTTCTCGTTGCAAAATACTTTATTTTTACCCACAACATCCAGATTTCCCTGCCCGGAATTTAAACAAATTAGAATTCGCAATTCTCGACGACGTCTAGGAGATGAAATGTTTTCAGGAACAAGCAAATCATAACGATTTTGATCTATATTCCCAACCATCTTTTCCTGTTTTGTTTTTGTAATGAATTCAGAAAAATCATTCCTATCAACATTTTGTTTTTCTTGGCATTTTCGATTCGTTTTTCTATTAATAGTAATTGGGTGTTTATTCTTATAGATCAGTGAAATAGCTATGGTTTGATACATAATTAATGGACCATCCCATTTTCTAGGTATACGAACTAGTTTGATTAGTATTTCTCCACTTTTTAGCGCTTTAGGAAATAGAATTGGAGGTTCAGGTTCACTTTCCAGAGTAGGTTTAAGTTCACTTTCCAGAGTAGGTTTAAGTTCACTTTCCAGAGTAGGTTTAAGTTCACTTTCCAGAGTAAGTTCAGGTTCACTTTCCAGAGTAAGTTCAGATTCACTTTCCAGAGTAAGTTTAGGTTTATGATACTTTAGAATCGACAGAGGCATTTCTTTTCTTCGAAAAAAGGATATAGCCAGTTCCCTTGGATCTCTCATCCTAAGCAGGAAACTAGATATATTGATAACAGTGATTATATTTTCCTCAAAAAGATTGGTCCATGTCAACTGAAAACCCCCGTAACTTTTATTTTTCAGGAAGATGTCTAGGTCGGTTAGCGGTTTCCACTTCTTCTTCCCTTGCTTTTTCTTCTTTTTCTCTTTTTCAATGTCTGATGCGCCAGACTCTTGGTTAACATCTTGTTGTTGATTTGGTTGATTTGATTTAGGCTTCCCTTGGTTTGGTTGATTTGATTTAGGCTTCCCTTGGTTTGGTCGATTTAATCTAGGATTCTCTTGGCCAGGCGGTTTTTTTTCTTCTTGATTTTGATTCGCTAATTCAAGATCCTTTTTTTCTTTTTCTTTGGTATTTTTTTTTTCACGACTATCACGGATGTTTTGATTGTTATTAAACTCGAAAAGAAGTAATTTGATTGGTATGATCCACGGGTTCATCCTATATTTTTCATAAATAGATTTCTTACTGCGCTGAGTTTGAGTTAGTCTTGCTTTATTCATTCCCATCCAGTCAAAAGGATGGTTTTTATTTTGATTTTGGGATTGATTTTGGGATTGATTTTGGTTTTGGGATGAGTTGAATTGTTTATGAATCGCGTAATAAAAAAGATCTTTTTTATCAATTGTATTAATTATTGGAGAATAATGAGTCGCAATCTTAGTTTTTTTATTGATCCAGGTCTCAATATGTCTCGTCTTTATAAAACAGATGATTTGCCAATCCAAATATTTTCTATCCGAATTTTTTCTACAATATCTCCGGATAGAAAACAAATCAGGTTTATACGTGATGTACTTCGAGGGAATCCCTTGACCTTCGTTTCCTTGTAACGGCAATCTATAAATAGAAAAATCCTTTCTTTCTCCATAATTAATATATTTATGTGATAAAAGATCATATTTGTAATGTTTTTTTAATTTCTCTGTTTTTGTTTTAACCGATAATGAAGCTGCTTTTTCTTTTTGTTTCTCAAAAAGAATTAATTGGTTTTTTTCATTTTTTTCATATGAATCCAAACTTGGTGCGTCTAGATTTTGAACCTTACGACTTTGATTGATCCGATTTCGCCACTTTTGCGACATAAATTTAGACAATCTAGTCTGAGATAAATCATATTGATAGTGGCCGCTTAACCAGTTTTTCCATTCAGTCAGTTCTGCATTTCCATGTTCTTTATGCCGTGATTCGAAATTAAATATTCCTTGTGTTCCAAAAAAATTATTTATTCTCTCTTTAAGAAAAATGGATGTTCGGGAATATTGAAGGATCCATTTCAAGGGATACTTGTGAATACCTGGTCTTTGTGATAATTTGTAAAATACATATGCTTGTGACAAGGAAACTATCTCACAAAAAGTCTTTGAATTTTTATTACCAATATTATAAAACTTCTTTTTTATAGTCGAAATCCAATGAATTGGATTTTCATCAATTCCTTCGTGATTTGTTTGCTTAAAGTAACTGTATGTATCAAGAATTCTTTTTTTTAATTGAAGTAATTCAAGACACATTTCTCCAATACGGTTCGAAATACGAATGAGAATTTGAGAGAAAATACTTTCAATGAAAAATACCAAAAAAACGCGCCCTTTCCTTATTAATCGCACATTTCTTCTTTTTACTATTTGCCAAAGGTTTTTTGAGGAGTCTAATCTTTTCTCAGTAAAACTCGCCTCGCTAGGACTAATATTTCTATCGGGTATTAAAAATTTGGTTTTCTTGTCGTTTGTTATTTTTTCAATTTGATTTCGGATTGTACTTGTCCTATCGGACAGATCCTTTATTTTTTGTTCTGTAAGTGAAGATTTTGTCCAATCCATAGATTGAATTCGACTAGACGATTCATCAAAAATCTGATTCCTTTTCCTTATTAGAAAATTTTTCTCATTTTGAGTTTCACTCAATTCATACCCTTCCCTCACTCCAAATTTATTATTTAGATTTCCTTTTTCAAGTTGTTTGATTTTGATAAACGGATCTAGAATCCATTTTGCCTTTTTTTTTAACAATTGAAAACTTTTTTTTTTCGCTTCTCTAATTCGTTTTTCAAATTCTTTATAAATAGGTTCAAGAGGATGAGGTTCTTCTCGGGTAGCACCAAAAGGCCGTTCCGTTTCCATTCCCCAGGTTGTTAAAAAAGAAGATTTTGCTTTTTTTCTTTTCTTTTGCATTGGATCTTTCCGTTTATGATGGGGTCGTAGTTGAAAACTGTACCGAAGACGGAAAGGGAAGAGGATTTTTATCTGCATACCGTCTGTTAACCAATTTTGCGGAAATTCTGTTTCGGATATTGTAACGCCATTGTGAGTACAGTTAACATGAATTTCTCTGCCCCACGCCTTCCAATCTTCGTCCCAATCTTTGTACCACTCGGGGAATTTTTGGGGGAATTGAAATGGAAATAAAAAAATAAGGCTAAAGTTTTTGGCTATAATCAATGAGGGTAATATAATATATTTTCTAAGAATTGAGTGGGCTAGTAACAAATAACCCCTTATTGCGTGCGCATACGGAGTACTATCCCACAGTTCTGCTATTTCTAGTCGCTCCTCCTCCGCGTTCTCCCTTTTTTCTGCTTCGGCCTCCGCCTCGTCCTCCCTTTCTTGTGCCCCGTCCTCCCTTTCTTGTGCCCCGTCCTCCCTTTCTTGTGCCCCGTCCTCTCCTTCTTGTGACTCGTCTTCCTCATAATCCCAAGTTTTCACTTTCGCGCCTTTTCCTATCCAATTCCTAAAGATCCTAAAGATTGGATTCATAAAGATTGGATTCATAATTTTCAGTATTGGGGAGAAAATTGTGTCTATTCTGTCCAAAAAAAGTGGGGAATGCAGATTTGTTTGAAATAGTTTCCAAATAACTGTTTTACGTCTTTGAGCGCGTACGGATCCTTTGATTAAATCTCGATTAAAATCCGATTGTTTCGAATAACGTATTAAAATATCCTCAGTATCATTATCCTCATCATCATACTCCTCCGCCTTCCCCCGCTTCGTATAATAGTCCTTCCAATCCAAAATGAATACATTTTTGAAGGTTCTTGAAATAATCTGAGACCAGGTTGGGTCTTCTTCCGTCAGGTCCATTTCCTCCGAATCGTCAAGCAATTGGTATGTCCATCGAGGAACCGTTTTCCCAATTTCTTTTAGGTCAAGTCCATCCTTTGTGTTTTTTTGAATTGTTTGATCCTTTGGTTCAGTTGTACTTGCACCCAAGAAATATTGCACTTGATTTTCCGAATCCATTTTTCCTTGGTCTGACAATACTGATTGTGCCTCAAATGTATCTAGTTTTTGTTCAAATTCTTGGTAATCAGGGAAAAGGGTACCATGAAACTTGTTTATCCACACTTTTTCGTTGGAATCCCCTGCAAGGGTAATTAAATAATCATTTTCCTTCTCGTTTTCCTTCTCCTTTTCCTTCTCATTTTCCTTCTCCTTTTCCTTCTCATTTTCCTTCTCCTTTTCCTTCTCCTTTTCCTTCTCATTTTCCTTCTCCTTTTCCTTCTCATTTTCCTTCTTTGGGGGTAATTTTGGGGTTGTTCCGCGAAAGGGCCCATTCAAAAAAGAATCGTACCTTTTAGGCAAGCATTCTTGTGCAGTCTCATCATTACATAATCGAGTCCTTTTTTCGAGTACATCCAGATCAAGAGACCCCCTTTCTAGAGCGTCAATTCGATGGAAAAGTTCGTTGCTCAGGCTATTTCTTTTTTGTTCATTGGTATAAATCCAATGATTATACAATTCATCAAAGGGGAGTTTTTTTGGTGGGTACAAAAAACCCTTTCTTTCTATCATTTCAAAAAAGGTTGACAAACTTGGTGGATATGTAAAAGAGATTCTTTGTTTTCCATCACTTCGGCATGTAAAAAAAAAATAGTCTGACATTTCCGTTCTTAGAGCCTTTTGAAATCCATCAGTTTTTATATATCGCAATGGTCGATTCCATCGGTTATAGTCGAAAAGAAAAGTCACAAGAGGCATTTCTGAATAGAAGAAGTCTTTCTTTTCTTTCAGTTTTTCATCTAGGTTGTTCGAATCTTCCGAAAAAAGGGAAAGGTCTGCCTCGGCGGATCCTTCTTGCCCCTGTTTGGAAGTTGTGTCTATTTCTACATCTGTTTCGTCCACACTTTGGCCCCCTTCTACCGTTGCCGAGGTTTTTTTTTCTTTCTTTTTCTTATCCTCAGTCCTAATAGGTGACGGAATTCTGCCTAAATAGTAGACACAGGAGAGAAATAATAGAATGGTAAAGATTCGCTCCAGAGAATTTCTAAAGTCTGCCGCACGGTACCTATTCAATCTAATAGAACGATTTTGCCGTATCCAGAATAATACCAACTCAAACCCTTTCATGCACAAAATGTGACCAATGAACCAACCAACAAAACTACTTGTTAAAAATGACATCTTGTTGTTGCATCGAAACATATAAATACTGATTACTCGGGGTAAGGTCGAACTCGGCAAAACGAAATGGTTGAATAGTGGAAAAATGATATTAGTAAGGAATACAGATTGAGTGGATAAATTACGCATTGCATTTCTGGTGGTCGCTACCGAATAAAAAAAGTCTTTGTCATTGCGCCAAAAGAAATAAACCAAAAGATAGAGTAAACTTAGGAAAGTTATTGTATGAGGTGTACCCAATGCTAGATGGAGAGGTGCATAATAGATCGATATGAACATGATGAGCTGCCCCATCAGAAAACCAGTTGTTGCGGATACATCGTTCTCGCTTCCTTCTTCCATAACCCGAGCTCGGAGAAGCAAGAGATACGAGGGCCCTATGGTCCCTGCGGTCAGAAATCCAAAAAAGAGTCCGGCCACGACTGAATTACTTATCTGCATACATAAATGGACTAGAGTAGCTAGTCGATATAATTTGAACATTTAAATCACCTATTTTTTTTATTTGGAAAATGGAAATCTGATGGTGAGTAATAACGTTAATAACGTATTAAATTTATACTATATTATAAAAATTACGGAAGGTAAAAAATGAAAAATTTACATACACTAATTCAGCAAATGTTCTTTAAACTTTTTCAACAATTAGTGTTCGCCTTTATGAAAGAAATGATTCTCTGGCAGCGTTTGAAAAATGAAGTACTCAGATTACAAGTCTGGAAGCACTGGCAGCGTTTGAAAAATGAAGTACTCAAATTAGAAGTTTGGATTAGATTTCGACCTAAAAGAACACGAAAAAGATTCATTTTTTGTATTTACATTGAAGTTAAATATAAAGGTTACAAAACTGGATATATAATATGCACAGAAATCTATCTGTAATATACATAAGAATAGAATAAAAAGAAATATAGATATAATAACAGTATTTTAGTATTTTCCAAATAAAAAAAATAGGTGATTTAAATGTTCAAATTATATCGACTAGCTACTCTAGTCCATTTATGTATGCAGATAAGTAATTCAGTCGTGGCCGGACTCTTTTTTGGATTTCTGACCGCAGGGACCATAGGGCCCTCGTATCTCTTGCTTCTCCGAGCTCGGGTTATGGAAGAAGGAAGCGAGAACGATGTATCCGCAACAACTGGTTTTCTGATGGGGCAGCTCATCATGTTCATATCGATCTATTATGCACCTCTCCATCTAGCATTGGGTACACCTCATACAATAACTTTCCTAAGTTTACTCTATCTTTTGGTTTATTTCTTTTGGCGCAATGACAAAGACTTTTTTTATTCGGTAGCGACCACCAGAAATGCAATGCGTAATTTATCCACTCAATCTGTATTCCTTACTAATATCATTTTTCCACTATTCAACCATTTCGTTTTGCCGAGTTCGACCTTACCCCGAGTAATCAGTATTTATATGTTTCGATGCAACAACAAGATGTCATTTTTAACAAGTAGTTTTGTTGGTTGGTTCATTGGTCACATTTTGTGCATGAAAGGGTTTGAGTTGGTATTATTCTGGATACGGCAAAATCGTTCTATTAGATTGAATAGGTACCGTGCGGCAGACTTTAGAAATTCTCTGGAGCGAATCTTTACCATTCTATTATTTCTCTCCTGTGTCTACTATTTAGGCAGAATTCCGTCACCTATTAGGACTGAGGATAAGAAAAAGAAAGAAAAAAAAACCTCGGCAACGGTAGAAGGGGGCCAAAGTGTGGACGAAACAGATGTAGAAATAGACACAACTTCCAAACAGGGGCAAGAAGGATCCGCCGAGGCAGACCTTTCCCTTTTTTCGGAAGATTCGAACAACCTAGATGAAAAACTGAAAGAAAAGAAAGACTTCTTCTATTCAGAAATGCCTCTTGTGACTTTTCTTTTCGACTATAACCGATGGAATCGACCATTGCGATATATAAAAACTGATGGATTTCAAAAGGCTCTAAGAACGGAAATGTCAGACTATTTTTTTTTTACATGCCGAAGTGATGGAAAACAAAGAATCTCTTTTACATATCCACCAAGTTTGTCAACCTTTTTTGAAATGATAGAAAGAAAGGGTTTTTTGTACCCACCAAAAAAACTCCCCTTTGATGAATTGTATAATCATTGGATTTATACCAATGAACAAAAAAGAAATAGCCTGAGCAACGAACTTTTCCATCGAATTGACGCTCTAGAAAGGGGGTCTCTTGATCTGGATGTACTCGAAAAAAGGACTCGATTATGTAATGATGAGACTGCACAAGAATGCTTGCCTAAAAGGTACGATTCTTTTTTGAATGGGCCCTTTCGCGGAACAACCCCAAAATTACCCCCAAAGAAGGAAAATGAGAAGGAAAAGGAGAAGGAAAATGAGAAGGAAAAGGAGAAGGAAAAGGAGAAGGAAAATGAGAAGGAAAAGGAGAAGGAAAATGAGAAGGAAAAGGAGAAGGAAAACGAGAAGGAAAATGATTATTTAATTACCCTTGCAGGGGATTCCAACGAAAAAGTGTGGATAAACAAGTTTCATGGTACCCTTTTCCCTGATTACCAAGAATTTGAACAAAAACTAGATACATTTGAGGCACAATCAGTATTGTCAGACCAAGGAAAAATGGATTCGGAAAATCAAGTGCAATATTTCTTGGGTGCAAGTACAACTGAACCAAAGGATCAAACAATTCAAAAAAACACAAAGGATGGACTTGACCTAAAAGAAATTGGGAAAACGGTTCCTCGATGGACATACCAATTGCTTGACGATTCGGAGGAAATGGACCTGACGGAAGAAGACCCAACCTGGTCTCAGATTATTTCAAGAACCTTCAAAAATGTATTCATTTTGGATTGGAAGGACTATTATACGAAGCGGGGGAAGGCGGAGGAGTATGATGATGAGGATAATGATACTGAGGATATTTTAATACGTTATTCGAAACAATCGGATTTTAATCGAGATTTAATCAAAGGATCCGTACGCGCTCAAAGACGTAAAACAGTTATTTGGAAACTATTTCAAACAAATCTGCATTCCCCACTTTTTTTGGACAGAATAGACACAATTTTCTCCCCAATACTGAAAATTATGAATCCAATCTTTATGAATCCAATCTTTAGGATCTTTAGGAATTGGATAGGAAAAGGCGCGAAAGTGAAAACTTGGGATTATGAGGAAGACGAGTCACAAGAAGGAGAGGACGGGGCACAAGAAAGGGAGGACGGGGCACAAGAAAGGGAGGACGGGGCACAAGAAAGGGAGGACGAGGCGGAGGCCGAAGCAGAAAAAAGGGAGAACGCGGAGGAGGAGCGACTAGAAATAGCAGAACTGTGGGATAGTACTCCGTATGCGCACGCAATAAGGGGTTATTTGTTACTAGCCCACTCAATTCTTAGAAAATATATTATATTACCCTCATTGATTATAGCCAAAAACTTTAGCCTTATTTTTTTATTTCCATTTCAATTCCCCCAAAAATTCCCCGAGTGGTACAAAGATTGGGACGAAGATTGGAAGGCGTGGGGCAGAGAAATTCATGTTAACTGTACTCACAATGGCGTTACAATATCCGAAACAGAATTTCCGCAAAATTGGTTAACAGACGGTATGCAGATAAAAATCCTCTTCCCTTTCCGTCTTCGGTACAGTTTTCAACTACGACCCCATCATAAACGGAAAGATCCAATGCAAAAGAAAAGAAAAAAAGCAAAATCTTCTTTTTTAACAACCTGGGGAATGGAAACGGAACGGCCTTTTGGTGCTACCCGAGAAGAACCTCATCCTCTTGAACCTATTTATAAAGAATTTGAAAAACGAATTAGAGAAGCGAAAAAAAAAAGTTTTCAATTGTTAAAAAAAAAGGCAAAATGGATTCTAGATCCGTTTATCAAAATCAAACAACTTGAAAAAGGAAATCTAAATAATAAATTTGGAGTGAGGGAAGGGTATGAATTGAGTGAAACTCAAAATGAGAAAAATTTTCTAATAAGGAAAAGGAATCAGATTTTTGATGAATCGTCTAGTCGAATTCAATCTATGGATTGGACAAAATCTTCACTTACAGAACAAAAAATAAAGGATCTGTCCGATAGGACAAGTACAATCCGAAATCAAATTGAAAAAATAACAAACGACAAGAAAACCAAATTTTTAATACCCGATAGAAATATTAGTCCTAGCGAGGCGAGTTTTACTGAGAAAAGATTAGACTCCTCAAAAAACCTTTGGCAAATAGTAAAAAGAAGAAATGTGCGATTAATAAGGAAAGGGCGCGTTTTTTTGGTATTTTTCATTGAAAGTATTTTCTCTCAAATTCTCATTCGTATTTCGAACCGTATTGGAGAAATGTGTCTTGAATTACTTCAATTAAAAAAAAGAATTCTTGATACATACAGTTACTTTAAGCAAACAAATCACGAAGGAATTGATGAAAATCCAATTCATTGGATTTCGACTATAAAAAAGAAGTTTTATAATATTGGTAATAAAAATTCAAAGACTTTTTGTGAGATAGTTTCCTTGTCACAAGCATATGTATTTTACAAATTATCACAAAGACCAGGTATTCACAAGTATCCCTTGAAATGGATCCTTCAATATTCCCGAACATCCATTTTTCTTAAAGAGAGAATAAATAATTTTTTTGGAACACAAGGAATATTTAATTTCGAATCACGGCATAAAGAACATGGAAATGCAGAACTGACTGAATGGAAAAACTGGTTAAGCGGCCACTATCAATATGATTTATCTCAGACTAGATTGTCTAAATTTATGTCGCAAAAGTGGCGAAATCGGATCAATCAAAGTCGTAAGGTTCAAAATCTAGACGCACCAAGTTTGGATTCATATGAAAAAAATGAAAAAAACCAATTAATTCTTTTTGAGAAACAAAAAGAAAAAGCAGCTTCATTATCGGTTAAAACAAAAACAGAGAAATTAAAAAAACATTACAAATATGATCTTTTATCACATAAATATATTAATTATGGAGAAAGAAAGGATTTTTCTATTTATAGATTGCCGTTACAAGGAAACGAAGGTCAAGGGATTCCCTCGAAGTACATCACGTATAAACCTGATTTGTTTTCTATCCGGAGATATTGTAGAAAAAATTCGGATAGAAAATATTTGGATTGGCAAATCATCTGTTTTATAAAGACGAGACATATTGAGACCTGGATCAATAAAAAAACTAAGATTGCGACTCATTATTCTCCAATAATTAATACAATTGATAAAAAAGATCTTTTTTATTACGCGATTCATAAACAATTCAACTCATCCCAAAACCAAAATCAATCCCAAAATCAATCCCAAAATCAAAATAAAAACCATCCTTTTGACTGGATGGGAATGAATAAAGCAAGACTAACTCAAACTCAGCGCAGTAAGAAATCTATTTATGAAAAATATAGGATGAACCCGTGGATCATACCAATCAAATTACTTCTTTTCGAGTTTAATAACAATCAAAACATCCGTGATAGTCGTGAAAAAAAAAATACCAAAGAAAAAGAAAAAAAGGATCTTGAATTAGCGAATCAAAATCAAGAAGAAAAAAAACCGCCTGGCCAAGAGAATCCTAGATTAAATCGACCAAACCAAGGGAAGCCTAAATCAAATCAACCAAACCAAGGGAAGCCTAAATCAAATCAACCAAATCAACAACAAGATGTTAACCAAGAGTCTGGCGCATCAGACATTGAAAAAGAGAAAAAGAAGAAAAAGCAAGGGAAGAAGAAGTGGAAACCGCTAACCGACCTAGACATCTTCCTGAAAAATAAAAGTTACGGGGGTTTTCAGTTGACATGGACCAATCTTTTTGAGGAAAATATAATCACTGTTATCAATATATCTAGTTTCCTGCTTAGGATGAGAGATCCAAGGGAACTGGCTATATCCTTTTTTCGAAGAAAAGAAATGCCTCTGTCGATTCTAAAGTATCATAAACCTAAACTTACTCTGGAAAGTGAATCTGAACTTACTCTGGAAAGTGAACCTGAACTTACTCTGGAAAGTGAACTTAAACCTACTCTGGAAAGTGAACTTAAACCTACTCTGGAAAGTGAACTTAAACCTACTCTGGAAAGTGAACCTGAACCTCCAATTCTATTTCCTAAAGCGCTAAAAAGTGGAGAAATACTAATCAAACTAGTTCGTATACCTAGAAAATGGGATGGTCCATTAATTATGTATCAAACCATAGCTATTTCACTGATCTATAAGAATAAACACCCAATTACTATTAATAGAAAAACGAATCGAAAATGCCAAGAAAAACAAAATGTTGATAGGAATGATTTTTCTGAATTCATTACAAAAACAAAACAGGAAAAGATGGTTGGGAATATAGATCAAAATCGTTATGATTTGCTTGTTCCTGAAAACATTTCATCTCCTAGACGTCGTCGAGAATTGCGAATTCTAATTTGTTTAAATTCCGGGCAGGGAAATCTGGATGTTGTGGGTAAAAATAAAGTATTTTGCAACGAGAACAACGTAAGGAACTGTAGTCCATTTTTAACTAATAGCAAGCATCTTGATATAGAGACAACTCAATTCATTAAATTGAAATTTTTTCTTTGGCCAAATTACCGATTAGAAGATTTAGCTTGTATGAATCGCTATTGGTTTGATACTAGTAATGGTAGCCGTTTCAGTATGTTAAGGATACAGATGTATCCACGCTTGAGAATTCGTTGATGATATACTTATCATAAGATATCTTTCTAACAGGTAAAAATTTGAACTCGATTCCTTCTATGACAACTTTCTACCCTCTCTTTTTGTGCCTTTAGTGGGCCTAGTAGTTCCGGCAATTGCAATGGCTTCTTTATCTCTTCATCTTCAAAAAAACAAGATTCTCTAGATCCGATGGAAGCAAATTCCATCGATTTCGTTCAAGACCGGCACATAGATTTGTGTAATATGGTACAAGATACGGATTCCTCCGAACACATACATAAGAGCTCTTCTCTTTCTTTCTTATGTATGTGGAACCGTGATCTGTGGATAAATGCATTCATTTCATTTTCAGTAGAGCTAGTTTCAATTTCAAATCGATCCGCAGATGTCTGAAACCGAAACGCAAGGTATCTATATGTATGTAGATATACGAGATCTGATGAAGCAGATACTTTTTTTAGATCTTATCTAATCAATTGGATGAATGACTCCTAAGGGTTCACATAATAATCGTGCTAGTTGATGAGAGTTCCTTTAGATAGATTTGTGGAATATGGTACAAGATACGTCCTCTCCTCCGAACAACTACGATCTCTACTCCGGAAAAATACGATCTCTACTATGAACCCATACAATGGATATGGGTTTTTTTTGTTTTATGCATGGAAAACTGTACGTTACTATGCATAGACGAATCCAATTTGAAATTGATTTTGAATTAACCGACTCTGTATGTATTGGATCCCAAAAATGAATGTCATTATTTTTATTGATTAGTCAAACTATAACCTATAGGAATAGCCTTATCTTAGATTCGAAGCTTTTTAGCTTCCCTTAAATTTATGAACAGAAAACAATCGCAATTCGACAAGTTCGTCTTTAGTCTGCTCAAATGGCTATTTTTTTCCGCCATTGCCACCGTTGGTATTTCCGGTTTAGTCTGGGTGGGATTAACGATTGTATCGTTCTTCTCCCCCAACCCCCCTTCAGATCCTCCAAGCTCTCCCTCTTCTTCGAGTACATTTACATTAGAAGAAGAAAACACGGCAGATGATCCAACCGAAGGCGACTCGGCTTCATTGCGAGCGGGATCTGTCGAACCTACTGGCGAGACAAGACTCGAAGCTCCGGGGCCCATTCCCATCGAAGTGATGGACTGGGAATACCTGAGAGCCCTTGTGAAAGAAATCGAAGATAGCGTGCTTATGAGCCTTGATCAAAGCACGAACCTCGAGGTACTATTCGAGGCACTGAACAACGCAGGGGCAAGCGAAGCGCAAATTGCCCCAACCAACTTAAACTTACGGAAGGAACATTCTTTCCGAGAAATCCAACTTTTTAAGATGAAACTCTTATTGCAAGAAATTGCAAAGTTAGAGGAGAATCCATCAGTGAAAGAAAGGGCAATGGAAAAAGAGAAAGAGGAAGCCGCCGCAGCAAGGCTTGCAAGGCGCGCAAGGCGACAGCTTAGGGCCAGTTCCTCACAAAATACTCCTATCAGTAGGAATCCGCCTCCTGGTCCTTCTGATTCAGGAAATTTTAGGATTTCGTCGGGAGAAGAATCATCCCGAAATGCGGGCCACTAGTAAGTCTTTATGGACGGGCTAAAGCGGTACACCTGACTGGTTCCCCTCTCTTTTTGTGCCTTTAGTGGGCCTAGTAGTTCCGGCAATTGCAATGGCTTCTTTATCTCTTCATCTTCAAAAGAACAAGATTCTCTAGATCCGATGGAAGCAAATCCCATCGGGTTTTTTCAAGACCCACACATATATTTGTGTAATATGGTACAAGATACGGTTTCCTCCGAACACATACATAAGAGCTCTTCTCTTTCTTTCTTATGTATGTGGAACCATAAGGGATATGGGTTTTGCGGTTTTGTGGGTGGAGAACTATACGTTACTATGCATAGACGAATCCAATTTGAAATTGGATTGATTATTAATTCAATCAACATTAGTGTGTATTGTATCCCAAATGAAAATGAATGTCATTATTTTTATTGATTGGTCAAATCCATATCTGTAATCTGTAGAAACTAAAAATAAAATAAGGGGGGGGGAGGGAGAAGGACTCTTTTTATGGTAAAAAGTACATTCATTTCAGTTATTTCGCAAGAAGAAAGCAAGGGGTCTGTTGAATTTCAAGTATTCAGTTTCACCAATAAACTAAAGAAAGTAACTTCACATTTGAAATTACACAAAAAAGATTATTTATCTCAGAGAGGTCTACAGAAAACTCTGGGAAAACGTCAACGGTTGCTGACGTATTTGTCAAATAAAAATAGAGTACGTTATAAAGAATTAATAGATCAGTTGGATATTCGGGAGTTAAAAACTCGTTAAGTTAAGTGATAAGTTAATTGGAAGAGCCCTTGTAGCATTATTTGATTTTTCAGAGCTTGAATTTGGATGAACTTTATTTCGTTTTCAGCAATTCATATAATACTGATCCTGAATCGGGGAAAAAGCATATGAATGTACCGACTACAAAAAAAGACCTCATGATAGTCAATATGGGTCCTCACCACCCATCAATGCATGGCGTTCTTCGCCTCATCATTACTCTCGACGGTGAAAATGTTATTTACTGTGAACCTATATTGGGTTATTTACACAGAGGGATGGAAAAAATTGCGGAAAACCGAACAATTATACAATATCTACCTTATGTAACACGTTGGGATTATTTAGCTACTATGTTTACAGAGGCAATAACAGTAAACGCCCCAGAACGTTTGGGAAATATTCAAGTACCTAAAAGAGCTAGCTATATCAGAGTCATTATGTTGGAATTGAGTCGCATAGCTTCTCATCTGTTATGGCTCGGCCCTTTTATGGCAGATATTGGTGGGCAGACGCCTTTCTTCTATATTTTCAGAGAGAGAGAATTGATATATGATCTATTCGAAGCTGCCACAGGTATGCGACTGATGCATAATTTTTTTCGTATCGGAGGAATCGCTGCTGATTTACCTCATGGTTGGGTAGATAAATGTTTGGATTTCTGTGAGTATTTTTTAACAGGAATTGCTGAATATCAAAAGCTTATTACGCGGAATCCTATTTTTTTGGGCCGAGTTGAAGGAGTGGGCATTGTTAGTGGGGAGGAAGCCATAAATTGGGGTTTATCTGGGCCAATGCTACGGGCTTCCGGAGTCCAATGGGATCTTCGTAAAATTGATCATTATGAGTGTTACGACGAATTTGATTGGGAAGTACAATGGCAAAAAGAGGGGGATTCATTAGCCCGTTATTTCGTCCGAATCAGTGAAATGATGGAATCCATAAAAATGATTCAACAAGCTCTAGAAGGACTTCCTGGGGGGCCCTATGAGAATTTAGAAGTCCGGCGCTTTGGCAGAGAAAGAGATTCAGAGTGGAATGATTTTGAATATCGATTCATTAGTAAAAAACCATCTCCGGCTTTTGAATTGTTGAAACAAGAGCTTTATATGAGAGTGGAGGCTCCAAAGGGAGAATTAGGAATTTTTCTGATAGGGGATCAGAGTCTTTTTCCCTGGAGATGGAAAATTCGTCCACCGGGTTTTATAAATTTGCAAATTCTTCCTCAGCTAGTTAAAAGAATGAAATTGGCGGATATTATGACGATACTAGGGAGTATAGATATCATTATGGGAGAAGTTGATCGTTGAAATGCTAATTGATACAACGGAATTACGGGCTATTAATTCTTTTTCTAGATTGGAATCCTTAAAAGAGGTGTATGGGCTCACACGCTTGCTTGTACCTATTTTTATTCCTCTATTTGGAATCACAATAGGGATATTCATAATTGTGTGGTTAGAAAGAAAAATATCTGCAGGAGTACAACAACGTATGGGACCTGAATACGCAGGTCCTTTTGGAATTCTTCAAGCTCTAGCCGATGGGACAAAACTACTTTTTAAAGAGGATCTTCTCCCATCTAGAGGAGATATTCGTTTATTTAGTCTCGGACCGTCCATAGCAGTTATATCCATTTTACTAAGTTATTCAGTAATTCCTTTTAGCTACCGGCTTGTTCTAGCGGATCTCAGTATAGGTGTTTTTTTATGGATTGCTATTTCAAGTATTGCTCCTTTTGGACTTCTTATGTCAGGATATGGTTCGAATAATAAATATTCCTTTTTAGGTGGTCTACGAGCTGCTGCTCAATCGATTAGTTATGAAATACCATTAACTCCATGTGTTTTATCCATATCTCTACGTGCGATTCGTTTGGACATGAGCTGTTACCTATTTTTTTTCTAGGAAAGAAAGGAGTGAAATGTATTGAGTAGATATCTTCATTTTTTGATTCATCATTCCGGTTAATGAACTCAATCAGATAAGTTCTATGAGTGAAACAAAACAGCTTATAAATTTGCAGTAAAAAGATTGAGTCTCATTCCCTATGTGCGAGAGTTAAGCATCCATAAGCAGAATAAATTACCCCAAGATTAGTTGATTAGCAATCATGGTTTGACGCGGTTAGAAAAGAGCAACTATATGGAGTTTTCACTATTGTCTGTCATAACGGGGGTTGGGCAAAAATGAGTGGGCGGTTAGGAATACAAAGGTACATAATGGATTCGTAATGGAGATAATCTAAGTTACCTAAATAGGTCTCTCCGCATAAAAGGAATTGGGGTGGGGGCTTTAAGTTAGTAGAAACGATCAAGCAGTACTTCCCCAGGATCCCGATCCTGAGTATGCTCCTACCCATTGGTTAAAGAAATGGCTATCAGAAACGAAGTAACCTTTTTTTAGAGCTTCCTTGTCTTTTTCTATGAAATGTGAAAGAAGAACCGGAAAGAAATAAATATATAATAGAAAAGACAAATACGAAATATTTTATCTATATTCATACAGAGAGAATTATTATCCTGATTCATGAACTAATGTAATGCCTAATCTTTTTTCGTAATCGAAAAAGGGTCGAAATTGATACAATGAGTATTTCATTTTTATTGAAGGATTAAGTTATTACTGAACGAAGCGAAATTACATTTTTTGAAATTATAAATATACATTAGAAATAGAAAGGGTGAGATCAATTCAGAAGCACCTTTTTGTTATTATAGCAGACAGAATTGGATTGGTATAATGTGGGACTCTTCGATCCATCTTTACTCTATCTACTCAACTAATATATCGAGATAATAACGAGCCCGTCCTTAGATTTATTTATGACGACCACCGAGGAGCCGTATGAGGTGAAAGTCTCATGTACGGTTCTGCAATAGCGATGGCAGCAGTGATGTTATCACCGACTATGATTATCTAACAGTTCAAATACAGTTGAAATAGTTGAGGCACAGTCCAAATATGGTTTTTTGGGTTGGAATCTGTGGCGTCAACCTATAGGATTTACGGTTTTTATAATTTCTTCCCTAGCCGAATGTGAAAGATTACCCTTTGATTTACCAGAAGCGGAGGAAGAATTAGTAGCAGGTTATCAAACCGAATATTCGGGTATCAAATTTGGTTTATTTTACGTTGCTTCCTATCTAAATCTACTAGTCTCTTCATTATTTGTAACAGTTCTTTACTTGGGCGGTTGGAATCTCTCTATTCCGTTCATATTCATTCCTAATTTTTTCGGAATAAATGAACTGAGTGGAGTCTTTGGAACAACAATTGGTATTTTGATTACATTAGCAAAAGCTTATTTGTTCCTGTTCATTTCTATCACAACAAGATGGACTTTGCCTAGGATGAGAATGGACCAACTATTAAATCTTGGGTGGAAATTTCTTTTACCTATTTCTCTCGGGAATCTATTATTGACAACTTCTTCCCAACTCCTTTCGCTGTAAAGACATAAGACATTCATTGTATTTTCGATTCATAAGTTTTCTTAAACAAGAGAAAGAAAATTTCAATTATTCATAGAGATTTACGATATGCTTCCTATGATAACTGGGTTCATGAATTATGGTCACCAAGCCGTAAGAGCTGCAAGGTATATCGGCCAAAGTTTCATAATTACCCTATCTCATACGAGTCGTTTACCTGTAACTATTCAATATCCCTATCAAAAATGGATTCCATCAGAGCGTTTCCGCGGTCGAATCCACTTTGAATTTGATAAATGCATTGCTTGTGAAGTATGTGTTCGTGTATGTCCTATAGATCTACCCACTGTTGATTGGAGATTGGAACCCGAAATTCGAAAGAAACAATTACTTAATTATAGTATTGATTTCGGAATATGTATATTTTGTGGTAATTGTGTCGAGTATTGTCCAACAAATTGTTTATCAATGACTGAGGAATATGAACTTTCTACTTATAATCGTCACGAATTGAATTATAATCAAATTGCCTTGGGTCGGTTACCAATATCAGTAATTGGAGATTCCTTAATTCGAACCATTATGACTTCGACTCAAATCAAATAAAAAATGGGTAAACCGCTTGATTCGATTACCAATTACTCCAATTTCCGATTACTATTACTAGAGCAAATCTTCCATTTTGCTCGGCGAATAAGTAAAAGTCCTAGCTATTGATTTCAGATTCATTGCTCAGAATCATGTCTTGCAAAAATACATTATCCGTGATTTTTTCGAAATCTACATCTCTATAAATTAATAATATTTATTATATATCTATATAATTTATATATCAACCCCCAATCTAGGATTGGATTCCATTCAGAGCATATCCTAAAAAGAGTCGGGTAACCTATTTTTTCCCGGTCTGGTCAAAAAGATCATGAACCATTTAAGCTTATTTCTCTATTATTTGACATATAATGGATTTCACTGGACCAATACATGATTTTCTTTTAGTATTTTTGGGATCGGTTCTTCTATTAGGAGGTCTGGGAGTGGCATTACTTACCAATCCAATTTTTTCTGCCTTTTCCTTGGGGTTGGTTCTGGTTTGTATATCCCTATTCCATATTCCATCGAATTCCCATTTTGTAGCTGCTGCACAGCTCCTTATTTACGTGGGGGCCATAAATGTGTTAATCGTATTCGCTGTGATGTTCATGAATGACTCAGAATATTACAAGGATTTCGGTCTTTGGACCGTTGGAGAAGGAGTAACTTCCCTGGTTTGTACAAGTCTTTTTGTTTCACTAATTACTACTGTCCCAGATACTTCATGGTACGGTATTATTTGGACTACAAGATCAAACCAGATTTTAGAGCAGGATTTTTTAAATAATGGTCAACAAATTGGGACTCATTTATCAACAGATTTTTTTCTTCCCTTTGAACTCATTTCTATAATTCTTTTAGTTGCCTTAATAGGTGCAATTGTTATGGCCCGTCAGTAATAAAAAGAACGACTTCGAATGAAAGAGTTCTGTCCTCTCAAAAGACTTCCTTCTTATCACACCCATTTTCCTTCACTTCAATTCCATTTTTCTATTTTTCATGTATAAAATGGAAATGGTTTTAGTTCAATCTATTCTAGTACCAATACCTTCCTTTGTTCTGCACTTGTGAGATTCTAGTCAATAAAATGGATTAAGGTGGAGTTTTTGTTCCTATTGAAAGCAAATAAATCCAGATTGATGAGGGGTTGGTCAATGATGCTTGAACATGCACTTTTTTTTAGTGCCTATTTATTTTCTATCGGTATTTATGGATTGATCACAAGTCGAAATATGGTTAGAGCACTTATGTGTCTTGAGCTTATACTGAATGCGGTTAATTTAAATTTCGTAACATTTTCTGATTTCTTTGATAGTCGCCAATTAAAAGGAGACATTTTCGCGATTTTTGTGATAGCTATTGCAGGCGCTGAAGCCGCTATTGGACCTGCTATTGTTTCGTCAATTCATCGTAACAGAAAATCCACTCGTATCAATCAATCGAACTTGCTGAATAAATAGCGGTAATCATATAAATACTGAATAGAATATTCACCAATTCAAATTGGTATGTACGATAGAAACAAACATAGGCCCATGTTTGCTAAAACGTAATAAATCAAAGTATCTTGGACCGCTATCATGAGCAGATCCAGAAGTAGATTGATTCGAAATCGATTCTGGTAAACCCTCGATTCGTCTGGTATCTACCATATATGATTCCTTTATGATTTTACTAGATCGAAAATTTATGACGTTCAAAAAGTGGATAGATACCATGTCACATTCAGTAAAGATTTATGATACATGTATAGGGTGTACTCAATGTGTGCGAGCCTGCCCCACAGATGTATTAGAAATGATACCTTGGGACGGATGTAAAGCTAAGCAAATTGCTTCTGCCCCAAGAACAGAAGACTGTGTAGGTTGTAAGAGGTGTGAATCCGCTTGTCCAACAGATTTCTTGAGTGTCCGGGTTTATTTATGGCATGAGACAACGCGAAGCATGGGGCTAGCTTATTGATACGTTCTAGAAAACTCTACTTGAACCCATTTTTTTCTCCTTACCGACAAAAACCCGTACTCGATCAAAAAGATTATTTCGAGCACGGGTTTTTTGGTCAAAGTGTATCTTGTCTTTACCACGAATTCTTTTCCTTGGTTAACAATAATTGTGATTTTTCCGATATCCGCGGGTTCTTCCATTTTATTTTTTCCTCATAGGGGAAATAAGATGATTCGGTGGTATACTCTCTCTATATGCACAATAGACCTACTTCTAACGACCTATGCATTCTGTTATCATTTCCAATTTGACGATCCCTTAATCCAATTAGAACAGGATTTTAGATGGATCCATTTTTTTGATTTTCACTGGAGACTCGGAATCGATGGAATTTCCATAGGACCCGTTTTACTGACGGGATTCATCACTACTTTAGCGACTTTAGCGGCTCGGCCAGTGACTCGGGATTCACGATTGTTCCATTTCCTGATGTTAGCAATGTACAGCGGCCAAATAGGATCATTTTCTTCTCGAGATCTTTTACTTTTTTTTATCATGTGGGAGTTCGAATTAATTCCTGTTTACCTACTTCTATCCATGTGGGGAGGAAAGAAACGTTTGTACTCAGCTACAAAGTTTCTTTTGTACACTGCGGGGGGTTCTGTTTTTCTATTAATGGGAGTTCTGGGCATGGGTTTCTATGGTTCCAACGAAGCAACCTTACATTTTGAAACCTCAGCGAATCAATCGTATCCGGTGGCATTGGAAATACTATTCTATTTTGGATTTCTTATTACTTATGCTGTCAAATCACCGATTATACCCTTACATACATGGTTACCAGATACCCATGGGGAGGCACATTACAGTACGTGTATGCTTCTAGCCGGAATCTTATTAAAAATGGGAGCGTATGGATTGGTTCGGATCAATATGGAATTCTTACCCCACGCTCATTCTATATTTTCTCCCTGGTTGATGATACTAGGTACAGTTCAAATAATCTATGCAGCTTCAACATCTCCTGGCCAACGCAATTTAAAAAAGAGAATAGCCTATTCTTCTGTATCTCATATGGGTTTTACAATTATAGGAATTGGTTCTATAACCGATACAGGACTAAATGGAGCCATTTTACAAATCATTTCTCACGGATTTATTGGTGGTGCGCTTTTTTTCTTGGCAGGAACGAGTTACGATAGAATACGTCTTGTTTATCTCGACGAAATGGGCGGAATAGCTATCCCAATGCCTAAAATATTTACAATGTTCAGTAGCTTCTCGATGGCTTCTCTTGCATTGCCGGGAATGAGTGGTTTTGTTGCCGAATTGGTAGTCTTTTTTGGAATAATTACCAGTCCAAAATCTCTTTTAATGCCAAAAATACTCATTACTTTTGTAATGGCAATTGGAATGATAGTAACTCCTATTTATTCATTATCTATGTCACGCCAGATGTTCTATGGATACAAGCAATTTCCCGCCCCAAACTCTTCTTTTTTGGATTCTGGACCACGAGAACTTTTTGTTTCGATCTGTATCTTTCTACCCGTAATAGGGATTGGTATTTATCCGGATTTCCTTCTCTCACTATCCGTTGACAAGGTAGAAGCTATCCTATCTAATTACTTTTATAGATAAGATAGTTTTCATGAATAAGATAGAAAATAATGCTATGATTTCAAAAACCATTCGCTGGACAATGAAAAAAAAATAAGTCTTCTTTTTCCTTATCTTAAGGAAAAAGAAAATGAAGTCCATTCGAATCAGATACGTTTGGAGTTTTTGAGAACCATTTGAATCCAGTAGTGATTCAAATGGTTCTCAAAAACTCACACAAACTTCAGACTATGTTCCTGTAGATTGGGTCGCTTCTTCAATTCGATGTTAATGTGAATGAGCCATAACTATGTAATCCTATTCCTAATAGATTGACCCCAAAATAACATATCCAAATTATAAGAAATCCAAGAGAAGCCACAATTGCGGAATTCGTGCCTTGAACATTTTGATTTGTTCTCATATGTAAATAAATTGCAAATAGGGTCCAAGTAATAAATGCCCAAGTTTCCTTGGGATCCCAATTCCAATATGACCCCCATGCCTCATTAGCCCATACCGCGCCCGAAAGAATACCTATGGTTAAAAAGAGAAACCCTAGACTAATGACACGATAACTCCAACGATCCAATTGCTGAATCAACTGATACATGTGATAATTTCTAAATGAAAGAAAAAAAGTGTTTCGTAAAACACTGCCTCTTTCATTTGCGTATTGGATCTCATCAAAAACAAATGACCCTGTTAATAAATGATTTCTTTTGCCAAAAATATCTATGCGTGTTCGAAATGTAATGACTAGAAGCGCTACTGAGAATAACGAGCCGCATAAAAGAGCTGCATAGCTCAATACCATCATACTTACGTGCATCATTAACCACTGAGATTGGAGAGCAGGTACTAATATTGTGGATTGATGCATTTCTGCTAAAAGACCTGAAGTAACAAAGCCTTGAGTCAAAATAGTACTTGGCGCGGTTATTGCGCTTAAATGGGTTTTTTGGTTCCTAAAATGTGGAACCATATGAATAATGGAAAAACCCCACGAAAGAAACATTACTGATTCATATAAATCACTTAAGGGGAAATGCCCCGAAGAAATCCAACGAGTAACTAACAATCCTGTTATACAGAAAAAGGTAGCTATCATGCCTTTTTCTGACGAATTATAGAGTCCTAGCGTTTCGTAGACTAATAATAAGGTTAGTAAATAAATAGTAATTACAATTGAAACGATCGAAAAAGAAATGTGAGTGAATATATGTTGTAAAGTCGAGAATATCATAAAAAAATCCTAAAATAAAAAAGAAAAGGGGGATCCTTCAAGACTGGAATGGAAATAAGGAATTCTATTCATTATAGGATTTATTGTATCTCTTTTCGAAGATGCCGCCACTCGGACTCGAACCGAGATGCTCTAGCACTGCTTCCTAAGAGCAGCGTGTCTACCGATTTCACCATAGCGGCTTACTCGAAAACATAATAGCCCATCCATATTCAATCGTCGAGATTCTAAGGAGTCAATTCAATCAAATCTTTTTTAGGGAATCTGAAAATCAATGAAAAAACACTGGTTTAAATTACTAATTGAACGTTCAACAATCATTAGTATTGTGGGATCGTAGGGTGTTAGGTTTCACTTTCACAAAGAGCTTTCCATTGGTTTCACTTCGCCTGGAATGGAAATGCAGCAGTTGGAACTAGATAGTTCTGTCCTCTATCCAGGCATAGAACTAAAAGGTTTCAATCTTTCTCGGAATTTTAGCGTACTTCAAAAAAAAAGATTCTATATTTCTAAAGAAAAGAAAGCTCTCAAGATCTATATATAGATATAGATCTTGATGGATTCCACAGCCCAAATATAGGACCCTTATTTGGACTACATATTAGGAATACATAATCCAAAAAAATCCTTCCTAAAGGAAAAAGAAGACTTTTCTTTTAGTTAGTGTATTATGAAAAGTGAATCGATGAGGAAAATGACAACCCCCATCTCACAAATTATAAAAACCTACTAAAAAGAAAGCTAAAACTTTGTATCTTGTCCTTCACTACTTCGTCAAAAAATGGAGAATACAGTAAGCAGAGGACTTCTTATTCTGCATACCGCAATAACCAGTCCCGTCTCGTATTGATCCGTTGAAAAGAAAAATATGAGTTAATGGGAATCCTTCATTTTAGAAATGACAATTAAGGGAGTCATATTGATTCAGATTCTTCCAAGACTTGGTTCTTTTTTTTGTCGTACAAAAAACTTTTAGAATTCCCGGTAGAAAGAGATTTCGCTAATGAAAATGCTTTTCTCGCTGCCCAATACCCCTTTCTTTTCCAAATATTTTTACGAATACGCTTTTTTGACAGAGAAGTACGTTTCTTTGGAACCGCCATTCAAAAATGAAGAGGTTGCTCATTGTTTAGAGTTGGATGTGAAAGACATGTATTGTTCGGATTATTCTTTTTATTTTATTCTATTTATTCCCTAGATGATACTTCCTTGATAACATACAATAGAGATACGTGTGCCTCGCATAGAATATTCCTAGGTAAAAAATGGGATAGGTTCTTTTTTAGGGGAACCTTTTTTACAACATACAATATCCGAAGAAAGAAGAATTCCTACTGATTGGTACCTTTCTATCCGAACCCTCATTCGAATCTATATCGTAAGAGAGGTTTTCGAATTCCCCCTAAATACTTAGTTAGTTCCACTATAGCTCGTGCGGGGTCGCCGGGGAGCTCTCGTCCTGCCCCGCAGCGCTGGATTCTCCTTCTCCTGGCGCAGTGAGCCGGTTTCTTGAACCTGAAGGCGCGCCTTTTTGGGCTTCCTTGTAGAGCCGCAGGGTGATTGACCTTTGGCTCAACTTAACCCCGGGAATTTGACTGCTCCTGCGGAGGGAATAGCAGCAGCCTTCTGGGCCCTCTCTAGTAACTCGGCCTTCTCTTTTTCTAAGACGGAAATCGATTCCTCCAATTTTTTTCGGCGGTTGAGCTCGCTTGTCAAATAGTCATCCCTTCTTTTCACTAAATCGCTCGGGCGCTCGACCTGCTTTAAGGAGGAAAGTCGTGCGTTTAGCAGGGTATATCCTTTGTGTAGTTTGGTAGATAGTTCTATGAATTCGAATTGGTTTGCTGACACTTGGTCAGTCTTAGTTTTGATTTCCAGATCTATCTCCTCGAGTTGAGTCGCCGTGAGTTCAGTCTCCGCGAGTTCACCCTCCTTCATTTCAGTCTCTTCCATCTCACCCTCCTCCATTTCGGTCGGAAGATCCCGAACCCAAATAGTCGCTGCAGGACGCGGCGGATTCGAAGAATCTTTCGGGAAGAAAAAACCCCAAAAGAAATTCACACTACCAAAGAACCCCCAACACAAGAGGGCCCCTCTAAGAAAGAGAGATAACAGAGTTTTCAACATGGTCATTTTTTTTCACTCTTGAGCCGAAGCTCCCTAGAGAATGAAAATGGTTAATGATATTAAGGTTGAAATATCATAACCCGGTGAATTCCATAATTTCTAATTTTATGGATCCTGTGTGTGATTGATTGAATGTTTGTTTCTCTTTTCGATCTGTCTCAGATCAAAAGAGATTTTTGTGGTTATTATCTATCTATTTTATAGAAATAGATAGACCTCTTTCCGTTTTGGATCATGGATAAACAGATCTATTTCTCCATGAGAAAATCATACCTCGCCAATACAACATTGTCAACATGCCAATATGAAGGTTGCAACCACCAAAATGGAATAAAACCAAAAAGATTTGTCCCTTACCTAGAGAATCTACTTCTCCCGATTTTTTTAAGACCGCAAGATCTTCGCGTAAGCGGCGAATCTCCTCCTTTTTTCATTTTATTTGGAGAGGTAGATTGTCTAGATACGCACCAAAACTTCTCACTGCAGCCCTTGGTCGCTCCCCTGGCTTTAAGGAGGAAAGTTCGTTGTTTATCCAATCCAGGTACGCCCGGAAATGAGTTTGTTTTGTAATTTTACGCACTGGTTCTGGTTTGCGATTACCAGGTCACTCTTGGCACTGATTTGACGACGTATCGCTACCTCAGCGTAATACTGTTGCACCTTAGCGTAATACTGTTGCAACGCCCCCTCCGGCATTGCCGGAAGCGAACTCGACTCGCCAATCTGAATCTGGGCGACGCCCCCCGAATCGCTGTCCGGTGGACTTGCGGCTACATCTGTATTTGCATCTTCCATTACACTCGAAATCTCCCGCCCTTCCGCGGGTGGACGCGGCGGATTTGAAGAAGCTTTAGGTGTCGGGCAGAACAACCACCCGACCATCCACGTCACAGCATTTAACAAAGTCCAAGATATCGCCATGCTCTCAAACATGGTTACGAGACCTTGAAAGAGATTAGCCAATAGCTTAGTCATTTTGAGACTCCTTTATTTAGAATTGCAAAATACAAAATATTTTGCATATTCAATGTAAAAGGGGTGGAATACAGTTCACTCGGTTGACGCTGATCATACGTCTGTAATGCATTGTATGTCCCATAATAGGTCCCATTCTTCGACCCTTTCCCGGGAGCCGATGACTTTCATAGGTATTACCTTAACACCAACGAAGAGTTCGACCCAATGCTTTATTTCTGTCCTAGTTGATCCTGATTCGACATTAGAAATATAATATATGGATTCTTCCCTACGAACACTTTTTTCTGTAAATACTGGATATTTGATTCCATCCATAAATCCACTTTCTTCCCTATGAGTTCCAGTATTGATAAGAATTCTAGTTCTTACTGTTCATATGTTATAGTATGAATATAGGGTTATTCGAATTTTTGAAAAAAATTGGGTTAGATCGATCCTAACCAGTGAATCCCATAATAGATTCGATGGCGAATTTTATGGATACTTTGCTGGATAAATAGATCCACTCATCCATTAATAATAATATAAATCTACTATTGTAAACTTTTGTCAAGATGACAATATGAAGGTTGCAACCACCGAATAAAACCAAAAATCTTTACCCCTTATCTACCTAGATTTTTGAATCGTGCTGCCCCGGAGCGCCTGGCAGCCGATTTCCTGAACCGGAAGGACCGGGAGCAGGAGTCGCACTAATATCAGGATTACTCGGGGCTCTTGACGAACTTGCCCTCAACCTAACCCCGGGACGGGGGATAGCGAGAGCCCTCCGAGTCAACGTACTCTTCGCCATATCGGACTCCTTTCCTTTTTCTCCCGCGTTTTTTCTAAGATCTCAAGCTCTTCCTTTACTTTAACTTTAAGCGCCAAATTTATTTTCTTTGTACTCTTAGGATGGTCTGATCATCTGACAGAAGGGTTTTCTATAAGCTTCCCACTACCTCAATAGGTGGGGCCCCCTCCCGCCGCGGTCCGAAACGTAGTTCGTCATAAGCCTTGTTGACTTTACTTTGGAAGATAGTTCTTGGTACCGTATGTTGTTCCACCGTAACTTCTGCGTCTTGACTGCTATTTTAAGACGTATAAATCTCGCTTCTTCATCTTGCGTTGCACAGATATCCCTCGGATTCAACCCAATCTCTACTCTATTTTTCTCCCGCATGAAGAACTCAAGATCTTTTTCTAAGATCTTGAGATCTTCCTTTATCCTTTAAGCGAAGAATCTTTTCTTTTGTTAAGTTGAGCATGTGGATCTCCTCTGACATATAGGAGTCCACGATTCTCTTTAATAATAGAAATACATCACAAGCAGACTCACGCACCACCGGTAAGGAGGAAAGTAGCAAGGCACGACCCTTCCTTACTTTGGAAGATAGTTCTTCGTACTCTACCTCGTTTGCCCTTAACAGGTCTTTTTTGGTCTTGATTTGAAGAAGTATCTCTTCAAGACCTTATACTGCGAGACTTGCCTCCGAGGTGTGGATTTCTACCGTCCCACTCGACCCGCCATGGTCAACGCTCCCTTAATCGGGGTCCTCCTGATTTGCTGAGGCTATAGTTTCATCCTGCTCTTGAAGTACGGCAGAAAGTTCCCTCACTTGGGCTGGGGGCCGCGGCGGAGTTAAGGGAGCTTTTGGTTTACCGAATAACCAACCACATAGAACCCCAAAACCCCAAATTGATACCAGTCATCCCGCCGAACGCCAGTCCAAAGGCGACGGCTGCTTTGATAAATAACTCATAGAGAGTTTGCATAAGTCGAATTCCTCACTTGTTTGAAGGTGAAATCGCGATTGAACTACCTCTACCAGGGGAATCCGATAATTTCGACGGTTATAGATTTTCCCCAGTACTCATGAATACCTAAACATATCTATTTATATTGATTCATGATATAGTTATATCGCGCAAATATACTATTGTCAATATAAAAAGAGTAGGGTTGAAACCAAAAAAATATAAGGTTGAAACCACCAAAACGGAATCAACCCATAATACTCACAGAGGAGAAGATAGCCCAGCTCTCCCTTTCATAGATCTATAAAATTATGAAATTCAATTCATTAGAGTATGCCGGGCGGATCCTGACACGCAGCCCAGAAATCTTGTTCTTCGCCCGGCGCAATCAGTCGATTGCCTGAACCGGAAGGCGGGGCCGTCCGGTCCTCGTGGAGCCCCAGGTTGATCGAACTTTGTCTCAAGTTAACTATCGGCAGTTGACTGCTCCTGTGGAGGGACACATTTCGAATAGGCCGGTTGTTTTGGGCCTCTACTAATCGGGACTTCCTTTCGTCTAAAAAGGAAAGTTCCGCCGTTAACAGGCAACAAGATTCGTACAATCTCCTTGCGACACCCTCTTCTAGTTGTAGGAATGAATTCAGGTGCTCTAGATCGCCCGAATCCTTCTCCCCGACCTCCGCGCGAAGTTGTCCTCGTAAGAGATCACCGCCAGATTTTTACCGGCGAAGTGCTTCACTTAAAAGTAACCCTAGTTTTGCTGACTGGAACCTTTTTCTTTGAATTTGAAAGTCGAGCCGCTGAATTTCTTCAGCAATATCAAAATTTTGAACCCAAAGATCCGCATAAGTATACGGCGGATTCCAATTCCAAGAAGCCTGGGGGATTTGCACACACCGACACCACAATAAAAAGAAAGTCCCCCACGAAGCCAAAAAGATAATTTTCCCCGATCCTATCAGAAACGGATACAACCAGTTTTTCAAATTCGAGTGCCTCGCGCAGAAAATAAAGAATACCCGGACTCTACGAAACAATTGAAACAGCAAAGTCACCTCCCTGTGGTTTTTTTATACCAGTGTAACCGACCATTGCCCGGTGAATCCTATAATTCGACTGTTATGGATTTTACCGAGGCTTCATGAATACCTAAATAGATCTCTTTAGATCGATTCATGATAGAATCATATTCTTAAAATATAATATTGTCAACATGAAGGTTGCAACCACCAAAACGGAATCATACTCACAGAGGATAGGACAGCCCCCCTTTCCTTACTTTTTCAGTCATTTTATTTTAGTTCGTTTAATTAACCCGAAGTTCCTTACATAGCCCTTTTTTGAAATAGAATGAACAATTCCTGTGGGTTGAGCCCCCCTTTCATAGATCTATGATAGATCTATCAAATTATGAAATAGACTAGTCTTAGTCTGGGCGGATATTATGCTGCCCCGCAGCGCTGGATTCGCCTTTGTCAATGAGGCGCCCAGTTCCTAAACCGGAAAGCCCCCTGTCCTTGGAGAGTCGCAGAGTGCTCGAACTTGCCCTCAACCTAACCCCGGGACGGGGGATTGCGAGAGCCCTCCGAGTCAACGTACTCTCCGCCATATCGGACTCCTTTTTCTCCAGCGCTTTTTCTAAGATCTCTTTTTCTTTGTTTAAGCGGCAAATCTCCCCCCTTTTTAATTCTATTCGGAGACGTAGATTGTCTAGATACGCCCCATAGCTTGTCAATGCAGCTGGGGATTCCTGCCCTGGATTTAAGGCGGACAGTTTGTTGTTTAGCCAGGTACGCCCGGCAAGGAAGTTGTTTTGTAATTGTATGCACTGGTTCTGGTTTGCGATTATCAGGTCACTTTTGGCACAGATTTGCAGAAGTATCGACTGTTCCACTTTCGCGTAATACTGTCGCAACGCCGCCTCCTGCAATGTCAGAGACGAACTTGACTCGGCATGGTCGACGCTCCCCCATGCTCGATGTCTTCTTGCCTTTCTGCGGCTACAGTTTCATCCTTTTCGTGCAGTACGGTCGAAAGTTCCCTTGCGAGACTTGCCTCCGAGGCGGGTGTTTCGCCCGTTCCACTCGACCCGCCATGGTCGACTTGACTTGCTGCGGCTACAATTTCATCCTTTTCGTGCAGTACGGTTGAAACTTCGGGGGGCCGACGCGGAGTTTGTGGGTTACCGAATAACCACACAAAGAGCATACTACAACCAAAATTGAGACCTGTTATCCCTCCTAAAGCCACTGCGAACCATTTGACCCAACTATTCCACATGGGTACCTCCCAAGACGTGTAGAAGATTTCCCGGTCAATCCCTAAGTCGACCCTCAGGGATTTGAATTATAACCGGGGGTGAATCAACCTAAATGTAGGTCGATTCATGATATCATTATATTATTAAAATATAATATTGTCAACGTGCATTGATTGTCAATATTGTCAAAATTTTGATTCCAACCACCAAAACAGAATCAAACCATAATACTCACAGAAGATAAGACAGCCCAGGTCTCCCTTTCATGGATCAAATCAGTTTTGATCTTCGTCTTGGAGCTTCACTTTTGCACTTTCCAAAAGGGAAATCTTGAAGTACAAGCGGGGAATTTCTTTGGATTGTATTCCAGTCTGATGAGTCTTTATGGTTTCCTCCAAGATGCTACGCATCCTTTTTTGGAGTGGACCATTTTGGGGAATGCAGTTTCCCAAAAGGCCAATCCGATTAATTCTTGTGAAAAAAGCCTGCTCTTTGTCGGCCAAGAGAGTTTTGTTGAACTCCAAAGCCTCATCAATTCTTTGTAAGCGGACTTGAGTAGATGGGCGCGGAGGAGTTTGTGGGTTACCGAATAACCACACAAAGAGCATACTACAACCAAAATTGAGACCTGTTATCCCTCCTAAAGCCACTGCGAACCATTTGACCCAACTATTCCACATGGGTACCTCCCAAGACGTGTAGAAGATTTCCCGGTCAATCCCTAAGTCGACCCTCAGGGATTTGAATTATAACCGGGGGTGAATCAACCTAAATGTAGGTCGATTCATGATATCATTATATTATTAAAATATAATATTGTCAACATGCATTGATTGTCAATATTGTCAAAATTTTGATTCCAACCGCCAAAACAGAATCAAACCATAATACTCACAGAAGATAAGACAGCCCAGCTTTCCCTTTCCTTACTTTCATCGATCTATGAAATTCAATTCATTAGAGTATGCCCGGTGGATCCTGCCACGCGGGCCCTAAATATTGTTCTTCGCCCGGCGCAATCAGTCGATTGGCTGAACCGGAAGGGGGGGCCATCCGGGCCTCGTGGAGCCGCAGGTTGATGGAACTCAAGTCAACTACCGGCAGTTGACTGCTCCTGTGGAGGGATACACTTCGAATAGGGCTTTGGGCCTCTACTAAAAGGGACTTCCTTTCGTCTAAAAAGGAAAGTTCCGCCGTTAACACGCAACAAGATTCATATAATCTCCTTGCGACACCTTCTTCTATTCGTAGGAATGAATTCAGGGGCTCTAGATCGCTTGAATCCTCCCCCCCGACCTCCTCGCGAAGTTGTCCTCGTAACAGATCACCGCCATATTTTAACCGGCGAAGAGCCTCGGCTAAAAGTAACCATAGTTTTGCTGACTGGAACCTTTTTCTTTGAATTTGAAAGTCGATCCGCTGAATTTCTTCAGCAATATCAAAATTTTGAACCCAAAGATCCTCATAAGTATACGGCGGATTCCAAGAATCCCTTGGAATTTGCACACACCGACCTCCCAAGAACAAGACACTAACCCACGAAGCCCAAAAGAGAATTTGCAAGGATCCTATCAGAAACGGATACAAACAGTTTTTCAAATTCGAGTGCCTCGCGCAGAAAATAAAGAATACCCGGACTCTACGAAACAATTTAAACATGATGAAAGTAACCTCTTTTTATTTTTTTTATTTTTACAATGGAAATCTATAGACTATAGAATAGAATATAGAATAAGACAGTCCTGATAATTAGAATTCCCACTAGATGGCGATATATAAATGAAATAGAATTTCAATCGAACCTTGGACTTGTGCTCGTTATTGTCTAAAGCATCAGCGCTACCGCATCATTTTGGTAAGGATCAGATCCTGGCGCTATCCAAAATATACTCGCTAATTCGTTTATCGGCAATTCCCGAGATAGATTTCATACTATCTCCAAATTCTCATCTTTCAATTCGAAGCGCAGTGACAGTTAGTGAAGTGATAGGTATCGTAGAGTTTCCTCGAAGTCTAGGCAGCTTACTCCACTCAATCAGAATTAGTGAATTATCCCGAATAAACTAATACCCAAGGTCTTCTTTTGATTGGGTCGAGTTATTGATGGATCCTATGACCCATATCAGAATAAAGTACGAGAATTCTTTTTACTTGCTCTATGAATAGAAATTCTTGTAAGAATTAATGGAATGATTGAAAATGGAAAATTCTATTTGAGTTCTTTCCTATTTTGATTTTTTTATTTGATTGTTCCTTCCGAAAGAGATAAGAGCTGGTGAATCGGAAACAATTCAATTACTAAGAATAGAAAAAACTTTGATTTTCTTATGGAACATACATATCAATATGCATGGATCATACCTTTCGTTCCGCTTCCGGTTCCTATAGCAATAGGAGTGGGACTTCTTCTTGTTCCAACGACAACAAAAAATCTGCGTCGCATGTGGGCTTTTCCTAGTGTTTTATTACTAAGTATAGTTATGCTTTTTTCGGCCGACCTGGCTATTCAGCAAATAAACGGGAGTTCTATTTATCAATATGTATGGTCTTGGACCATCCATCATGATTTTTCCTTAGAGTTTGGAGACTTGATCGATCCACTGACTTCTATTATGTCAATATTAATTACTACTGTTGGAATCATGGTTCTTATTTATAGTGACAATTATCTGTCTCATGATCAAGGATATTTGAGATTTTTTGCTTCTATGAGTTTTTCCAATGCTTCCATGTTGGGATTAGTTACGAGTTCTAATTTGATACAAATTTATATTTTTTGGGAATTAGTTGGAATGTGTTCCTATCTATTAATAGGTTTTTGGTTCACGCGACCAATTGCGGCAAATGCTTGTCAAAAAGCATTTGTAACTAATCGTGTGGGGGATTTTGGTTTATTATTAGGAACCTTAGGTCTTTATTGGATAACGGGTAGTTTCGAATTTCGAGATTTGTTCAAAATAGTCAATAACTTGATTGAGAATCATGGGATAAATTCTTTATTTCTGACTCTGTGTGCCGCCCTATTATTCCTCGGTGCAATTGCGAAATCGGCACAATTCCCCCTTCATGTATGGTTACCTGATGCCATGGAGGGACCCACTCCGATTTCGGCTCTTATACATGCTGCTACTATGGTAGCAGCGGGCATTTTTCTTGTAGGCCGGCTTCTGCCTCTTTTCGCAGTTATACCTTACGTAATGAATCTAATTTCTTTGATAGGTATAATAACAGTACTCTTAGGAGCTACTTTGGCTCTGGCTCAAATAGACATTAAGAGAAGTTTAGCTTATTCTACAATGTCGCAATTGGGTTATATTATGTTAGCTTTCGGTATGGGGTCTTATCAAGCTGCTTTATTTCATTTGATCACTCATGCCTATTCGAAAGCATTATTATTTTTAGGCTCTGGATCCATTATTCATTCAATGGAAAGAATTATTGGATATTCTCCAGATAAAAGTCAGAATATGGCTCTTATGGGGGGTTTCCAAAAATATGTGCCAATTACAAAAACTGCTTTTTTGTTAGGTACACTTTCTCTTTGTGGCATTCCACCTCTTGCTTGTTTTTGGTCAAAAGACGAAATTCTTAACGATAGTTGGTTGTATTCACCTATTTTCGCGATCATAGCTTGTTCCACAGCAGGATTAACTGCATTTTATATGTTTCGGATCTATTTACTTACCTTTGAAGGGCATTTAAACGTTTATTTTCAAAATTTCAGTGGAAAAAAAAATAGCTCGTTCTATTCAATAGCCATATGGGGTAAAGAAGGAAGGAAAGGAATTAACAAAGATCTTCTTTTATCCACAATGAATAATAATGAGAGGGCTTCCTTTTTTTCGAAAAAAAGAGATCCAATGGGTCCAATGGGTGGGAATGTCAAAAATAGGAGGCGATCCTTTATGAAAATGACTCATTTTGTCAATATCAATAAAGAAATTCCCCCATATCCTCATGAATCGCATAATACTATGCTATTGCCGCTGCTTGGGTTGGCTCTATTTACTTTGTGTGTTGGATCTATAGGAATTCCTTTCGATCAAGGAGGAATGGATTTCAATAGGAATATATTATCCAAATGGTTAACTCCGTCTATCAATCTTTTACATCAAAATTCTAACAATTCTGCGGATTGGTATGATTTTCTTACAAATGCAACTTTTTCAGTCAGTATAGCCTATGTAGGAATCTTTGTAGCATTCTTTTTTTATAGGCCTGTTTCTTCATCTTTACAGAATTTGGACTTAATCAATTCATTTGTGAAAATGAGTCCTAAGAGACTTCTTTGGGACAAAATAATCAATGTGATATATACTTGGTCATCGAATCGTGCTTACATAGATCTTTTTTATTCAACAACCCTAAGTAGGGGTATAAGAGGATTATCCG